TCTTTTAACATATTCTTTCAATATTAAGTTTGTAATTTTTTGTTTTTAAAATGAACAGTTGTATGTTATATAGAGAAGATGAGAAATTCTAATCACTTAATTTAATTTACAAATTCGAAGAATTTGTAAGCATTATAAGAATTTAAAAAAAGAATCAGACTATCCTTTTAGTTTTTTATTTCTCTTTTTCTTTGTTTGATAAAATTCTAGCACTATTTCTAAATTTCTCTGGTTTAGACACACCAGTTTTTTCTTTTTTTTTAGAAAGGAAAATTCATTTAACAAATCATTTTTTTTTGTAATATCAAATTAATGAATTTGAAAAAGAAAAGGACTTCTAATCTACTTTTTTTATGAAAGCAATTTAGTAGATGCACTCCTAGCATGAATGAGAGGTAATGTCCTTTTTGTGTCTCTTGATTTCTTTCAACGATCATCCAGATTAGCTGCACATGAAAGACTCAAGGCCTTTCACTTTGTGTTGATATTGTGCGAAAAAAAGCTTTTATGGTCCTTTATTTGTATAAAGTTGATATGTGATCGGTTAAAATCTCGATAAGGAAAGTGACTTTTTTATGTTGACTCGTTGGTTTTATTCAACTAATCACAAGGACATTGGAACTCTATATTTAATTTTTGCGGCTTTCTCTGGTGTTTTAGGAACTGTATTCTCAGCATTAATTCGTATGGAATTGGCACAACCTGGAAACCAAATTCTAGGTGGAAACCATCAATTATATAACGTGATAATTACTGCACACGCTTTTCTAATGGTTTTTTATTTAGTAATGCCTGCTTTAATGGGCGGCTTTGGTAACTGGTTTTTACCTATTTTGATAGGTGCCCCTGATATGGCATTTCCACGTTTAAACAATATTAGCTTCTGGTTATTACCTCCGTCTTTACTTTTATTATTAAGTTCTGCTTTAGTAGAAGTAGGTGCAGGAACAGGATGGACGGTCTATCCTCCATTAGCCGGTATTGCAAGCCATTCTGGTGGTTCAGTTGATCTTGCAATTTTTAGCTTACATCTTGCTGGTGCTAGTAGTATTATGGGTGCTATTAACTTTATTACTACAGTCTTTAATATGAGAGCTCCTGGTATGAGTATGCACAGATTACCTTTATTCGTGTGGAGTGTATTCATTACTGCTTTTTTATTAATTCTATCACTTCCAGTTTTAGCTGGTGGTATTACAATGTTATTAACTGATCGAAATTTCAATACTACATTCTTTGATCCTGCTGGTGGTGGAGATCCAATTCTTTACCAACACTTATTCTGGTTCTTCGGTCATCCAGAAGTTTACATTTTAATTCTTCCTGGTTTTGGAATTGTAAGTCATGTGATTTCTACTTTCTCTAAAAAACCAATTTTTGGTTATTTAGGTATGGTTTATGCTATGTTAAGTATTGGTATTTTAGGTTTTATTGTTTGGGCTCATCATATGTACACTGTCGGCCTTGATATTGATACTCGTGCTTATTTTACTGCTGCCACTATGATTATAGCTGTACCTACAGGTATTAAAATTTTTAGTTGGATTGCTACTATGTGGGGTGGAAGTATTGAATTCCGTACTCCTATGTTGTTTGCAGTCGGTTTCTTATTCTTATTTACTACTGGGGGGTTAACTGGTGTTGTACTGGCTAATTCTGGCTTAGATATTGCTTTTCATGATACATATTACGTTGTTGGACATTTTCATTATGTCTTATCAATGGGTGCTGTATTTGGAATGTTTGCAGGTTTCTATTATTGGATAGGGAAAATTACTGGAGTGCAATATCCAGAAACATTAGGCCAAATTCACTTTTGGATGACTTTCTTAGGAGTAAACATTACATTCTTCCCTATGCATTTCCTAGGACTGGCAGGTATGCCTAGAAGAATACCTGACTACCCTGATGCTTATGCTGGATGGAATGCAATTTCTAGTTATGGAAGCTATTTATCAGTATTAGCTGCATTATTCTTTTTCTATGTAGTGTATAAAACACTTACTAGTGAAGAAAGATGTCCTCGTAATCCATGGGAAACAACTCCTGGTGTAGCTGCAACATTAGAATGGATGTTACCTTCACCTCCAGCTTATCATAGTTTTGAAGAGATCCCAAGTATCAAATCTTCAACTAGATAATCCTTATGGTGAGATAAAATTCGTTTTCTGTTTTTTTGTTACTCATTCATGATTTTTTAAAATCATGAAAAGAATGAGCAATAATAGAAAATGATTTTTTGAATCTTTTTTAAAAAAAGCCTTCTATGCTTTTTCTACTTATTTCTTTTTATTTCCAAATTTGTCAAATTTGGAAATAAAAAGAAATTTTAGAGGATTTTTTGTTTCATTTTAAAGGGGATAAACCATCTGTAATCATTAACTTTAAAAAATGTTTTTTTACATAGAAATTCATTTCCATAATTATTTCACTTCACTTTGTTCCATTTACTTCCAAATTAGAATAATTTGGAAATAATTTGATAAATTTGGAAATCAAGTGAAATGAACTAATTATTCTAATTTGGAAGTAAATAGAACTCCTTTATTCAGAAATTTTAATTGTTTTTTTTTACAATTAAATAATTTAACTATTTTAAAAATCAACAAAAAATTCTATGAAAAAAGCCCTTTCTCCAATTTATGAGATCTTTAAACATCTCAAACTCAATTTTTTAGTAGTATCATCTTATTCTTTCTTTTTTTTTCTGCTTTTAGACTTTTAAGATTTTTTAATGGTTCCTTAATGAATTGGAATGATTATTTAATTTTTTTAATTAGTGCCGCTGTGATTTTTCTTTTAATGACATTGTCTGTTCAAATACAAAAATGTCTACTTTCATTGACATTAAAGCGCTCTTTTATTTCTTATTGCAATTTTTGGTTCCAATTAGCTCTTTTTTTTATAAAAAAGAACAAATCTTTTTTTTACTATTTATTTAGATTTTATTTATTAATTTCTATTCTCTTTTTTTGTTTTAGACTCTTAGGGATACCTGATTTTTTTATAATGAATTGTTACTATTTTTTTTATTTTATCAAAACTTTTATTTTATTACCATTAATTTATTACTATTTAATTTCGAATCATGAATTCTTTCCTGAAACGCATTCTTTTTATGCAGGTCCATTTGAAACTCAAATTGCAAAGGAAACTACTCAATTAGTTAAGGATGTTTTACTGGATTCTGGATTGAAAAAGCCGATTGGCTTTGGACTTTTAGTTGGAGTAGGTGTTTGGGGTGGTTCTAAAATTCAGCAACACCTGGATCTTTCAGCAATGCAACACAATTCTCAACATGTCGCTAAGATTTGTAAAGATGTGATTGAATCAAAAGAAACACTTCTTGATGACGTCAGTAAGAAATTCTTATCTCGGCCCATAGATCAAATGGACTTCATTGAAATGGAAACTCATACTAAAAATGCTCTTTCCTACTCATTTAATAAAGGTTTAAATTATTGGAATGGAACTCCTGATGCACTTGATAAACATTTAGTAAGTTGTGGACAGGCATCATCAATTTTAAGAAAAGCACAATTTAGTATAAAACCTGAAATTCCTTGTTGTTTGGAAATTGTTTTCTTTCCTTTTTAATATTGAAAGAAAAGACTTTTCTTTCCTTTTGATTATAAAGGGGAAGACGAATTGGTTCAATTAGTTTGTTCAGTTCCAAATTTTATAAATTTATTTCCATATGGTTTGTTCCATTTGATAAATGGAACAAACCATATGGAAATCCAATTAATGAAAGAATTTCAAATTCCATCTAGAGTTTCTCATTTTGTTCATACCCTTTCTGCTTGTTATTCTTACAAGTGTGAAATGGATCTTGTGATACTAAGAGTGTGAAGTACTTAATCAGAGCAGAATATCCAATTTAATGATAATAATGAGAATTAGGCCATTTTTTTTTAAAGGTGCTCACTGATGTTTTGAGAAATCATCAATTCTAAAGTGCCTCTTCAATTTTAACACGAATTATCCTCAAAAATCCTTTGATTTCATGAATTTCGGCATAACTAATTATATATATACTTACGGCCTGTTCAAAACCCCTCTTGAAACCAAGTTGAACCTTTTTTTGTGTTTTTTTCAACTTGATTCTTTCCTTTTATTTACATAAAGAATTTTAAATTATTGAATCAATAATTTAAAGCACCTTATTAGAAGAATTTGGAACATAGAGTAGTAGATCCTGGAATTTTTACTATTAAATTTTCTCTTTTTCGATTAAACTTTATTATATGAAAAAGAGCACCGATCTCTAGAAATGGAAAGTTTTTTGACAATTTGTAAATATCGAAACCTTCAACAGAAAAGACTGAACCATCTTGACCTACAATAAGATGATTATTTACATCTAAAAGTTTCTAATAAGAGTTTAGATTCCGTTGAAAATTGGTCAAATTGGTTGTTCCATTTACTTCTAATTTGGAAATGAAAGAAATGGTTCGCTTCATTTCCAAATTCTTCTAATTTGGAACCATTTGACAAATGGTTCGGTTCAGTTCCAAATTCTTCTAATTTGGAACTGAACTGAACCTAATAATTTCTTTTTTTTAATAAAAAAAAGAACCAAATGGAACAATAATTATTCTAATTTATTTCCATTTTTTTTTTTTAAATGGAACAAAATGAACTAATTCTTCTAATTTGGAAATGAAAGAAATAAAGAAATTATTAAAAAAAAGAAAATGGAACAAACCACATCAAATAAATCAAATTTATAAAAAAAAGAACTAAGAATACAATTTTATTGAAATTTCTACTAGATATCTTTTTTGACTTAACGTGCTTTTCGATAGATTTTGAAAAAAAATAAAGAACAAATAAGAAGAATTTTATTAAAAAAAAAAAGATTCTAAAACAGAAGCGATTAGATCACCGGATTCGCGAGATTCTGTCATTTGTCTTAATTTAAGATCTTCCGCTGCCAATTTCAAACGCCAGGACTGGTATGGTACCGTTATTTTAGGGAAACCAACTGAGGAACCTAGTTGCTTTAACCCAAGTAAAACATCAGGAGTTTCTAAAATCTCTTCTTTTTTAATAAGAATAGCATCACGTAAATTTAAACATTCTTGTTTATGTTTTTGGGCAATTTCTAATTCCAAAGTGAATTGACCTAATGTTGTCGGTTGCATTTTAGAATCGTCCATAGCCTTTTTAAGTAGAGTTGTATCAATTTGTTCTTTAGACATAAAGAACATTTTAGAATTTGGTGAATTTGAAATTTTTTTTTCACAGAATTCTAATTTTTTGTCATAAAGTTCGATACGATTTGTTACAATCTCTCGAGCCTCCTCAAGTGTTTTGAGGGACCTTTGTTCTGCATTAAATCCACTGTTATCCGCGGAAACCGCCGCGACTACAACAGCTCCGGCAGCTAGTACAGTTTTAGTGTCATATGGCAACCTTTTAGACACATTCATTGCACTTTCGAGTTCTCCAAAGACTTGAACCATATGAGTTTTCTTAAAGAAATAACAGTGTTCTTTATATTCTTGTAAAATTTGTAATCTAAAAAATCGGTCTACTGAAAAAAGAAAAAAAATCAATGTTTTCAAAACAGATAAAAGAATAATGAGACTTTTCATAGCATACGCGTCGCTCGGGTAGGTAAAGAAACAAGGTTCTATTTTATAAAATACAAAAAATGCAAGAATTAAACATGATGGTTTATTAAAAGGTAAAAATTCTCGACTTTTAATAAAAAAATTAAGAAATTTTTTATTTATAATTTTTTCTAAAAAGAAATCAATATTGGTTTTAGAAAGAAAAAAAAACAAAGAAAAAAAAATAAAAACTACCAAATAAGGAAAAAACGAGAGCTGTAATTTTAAAAAATAAAAATTTATAAACCGATAAAATAAACTAAACCAAAACAGTAGTAAAAGAATAATTCTTAAAGTTAGTTGTTGTTGAATACTAAAAAAAGGTGAAAAAATTGTTTTCATAATTGTAAATTTAATGAAGAGATTCTCTTAAAAAAAAGAGAAACTAGAGTCTTAGTTTTCAAATTGTACCAATTTGGAAGGTTTTTGACGAGAAGTGAACCCGTCTTCTTCCAAATTTACTAAATTTGGAAACAAGGTAAAAGAGAATCCTAAATTTCTTTTTTCTTTCTTTTTTATTCCAAAAAAGAACCAAAAAGAAAGAAAAAAGAAATTTTTAGGTCTTACATACCATGGGAAATTAAGTTACTAACCGAACAATGCAATGCATCTAAAAAAGGTTCTGGGTAAACACCCATCCAAATAATAGAAACAACAAACGGTACTAACATCCAAAATTCACGACGTGTGAGATCACTCCACTCATTAATAAAATGAGGTTTTATCACACCATAAATCAAACGATTACATAACCAAAGAGCGTAAGCTGCACCTAAAACCATTCCTGTTGCAGCTAACAAAGTGATAAAACTATTGTTTTGATACGTTCCTGTTAAAACTAAAAATTCCCCAATAAAACTACTTGTTCCTGGTAAACTAATGTTAGCCATTGTGAAAAATACAAAAAGAAATGCAAAAATTGGCATTGTTCTGCCACATCCCGCATAATAACGTAATAAACGTGTTTTATGTCGGTCATAAAGAATTCCAATACAAAGAAACAAAGCAGGAGAAACTAAACCATGACTTAACATAAGTAAAATACTTCCTTCAATTCCTTGAGTGTTTAAACTAAAAAGACCTAGTGTTACAAAGTTCATATGTGCTACTGAAGAATATGCAATGATTTTTTTTAGATCAATCTGTCTTAATGTTGTTAAACTTGTATAAATAATAGCTAGAACACTTAAAGTATAGATTAATGGAGTAAAATAGAAAGTGGCAAAAGGAAAAAGAGGTATAGAAAATCGTAAAAAACCATATGTACCTAATTTTAAAAGAATCCCTGCTAAAATCACAGATCCTGCTGTAGGAGCTTCAACATGAGCTTCTGGTAACCAAATATGAACTGGAACCATAGGTACTTTCACAGCAAAACTTGCAAAAAAAGCTAACCATAAAAAAATCTGGCGTGTTTCGCTAAAATTGGAACAGTAAAGAATTTCTAAATCTGTTGTTCCTGTTTGAAAATAAATTAATAAAATAGCAAGTAACATAAAAACAGAACCTAAAAGTGTGTACAAAAAAAATTGATAAGCTGCTCGTATTTTTCTTTCACGTGATCCCCAAACACCTATAATCACAAACATAGGTATTAAAACGCTTTCAAAAAAAACATAAAAAAGAAGAAGATCTAAAACAGAAAAAACTGCTATCATCAAACTTTCTAGAACTAAAAAAGCGATACAGTATTCTTTCACATAAGCTTGAATACTTGCCCAACTAACAAGTATACATACTGGGATTAAAAATGTTGTTAAAATTATAAAAAAAAGAGAGATTCCATCGACACCAAAAAAGAAATTTAATGAGGAAAAAGAATATCCACTGAGTTCCAAATTTATCAAATTTGGAAAAGAGTGACTTACGCCTGTTTCATTTCCAAATTGAAAACGTGCTGTGCCACTGTCAAATTCGATCCAAAGAAGAAGAGAAATTAAAAAAGTAAGGAGTGAGGTATTTAAAGCGATCCTTCTAATTAATTGAATTTTCCAATTAGGAACAAAGAGTAAAATAAAAACCCCTAAAAGTGGGAGAAATAATAGTGTAGAAATTAAAGACATAATAAAAATTAAAAAGAAAAAAGATACTTTATTACATGATTTCCCTTGATGGTTTATGATTTTTTTCTTTGTCTCCATTTTTTATTAAAAAATGGAAACAAATTAGAATAATTATTTCCAAATTTGTCAAATTTGGAAGCGAACCATTTATTTCCTTTTTTTATTAAAAAATTGAACAAAGTGAACCTTTTTCCAAATTAGAATAATTTGGAAAAAGGTTCTTTTTTTCGAAAAAAAGAAATAAAAAAAAGAAATAAAAAAAAGAAATAAAAAAATGGAAATAAATTTATTTCCAAATTAGAATAATTTGGAACCAAATTTGGAAATGGAACTACTTATTTCCAAATTAGAATAATTTGGAACCAAATTGGACCAATTTTCAAATGGTTATGATTTTTTTAGAGAATAGTAGTTATAAAAAAGGAAACTTATTAAGTAAACAAAATAAAATCTATTATCTAAAATCACTTCTAAAAATTCCCATAAACTAATTACGGTAATCAGACTCACAATACCTAATAACATAACTACAGCATAGTGATAAATTAATCCACTTTGTAAGCGATTAACATACTGAGCTAAATTTAAAAAACTATAGGCGATACCAGATGGACCGAGGATTTCAAATGTACCTTTATCTAATGTTTTAAAAGATACTATATAACCAAATTTAAGGGCATTTTCTGAAAGAAAATCATTGTAAACTTTATCAAAAAACCAACGTTTATTAAAAAAAGTATACAATTGTTTTCCTAAGGATATCATTTTTAGACGATAACTCAAAAAAACCTGAGAAATATTAAAAACATAAGCTATCGTAGCACCAAAAAAAGTAGAAATTAAAGGAAGAAATTTTTGTGTTTGGGGTATAAATTCTGATTCTAATAAAACGGTATTTTTTGGGAGAACAAAAAGAGCATTAGACCAAAAAGGTGTACCTAAACCTATCATCATATCTCGAGCTCCATATCCTACAAAAATACTTCCTAAAGCTAAAAGCATTAAAGGGAAAGCCATAATTAAAGGTGCATCATGAATTGTTTTAAGGGATGATTTATAAGTTGCTGTTGGTGCTAAAAAAGTTAAAAAGAGAAGTCGAAATGAATAGTAAGAAGTAAAAAGTACACAAATACTTCCTAATAAATAAGCAAAATTACCACTTAAAGTATATTTAGCATAAGCTACTTCTAAAATCACATCTTTTGAATAAAATCCTGTTAAAAAAGGAAACCCTACTAAAGAAAAACTCCCTATACACATCATAGCATAAGTAAATGGAAGAAGTTTCACAATACCTCCCATTTTTCTCATATCTTGTTCATCAGCTAAAGCATGAATCACAGACCCTGCACTTAAAAAAAGCAATGCTTTGAAAAAAGCATGATTCATTAAATGAAAAACACCTACAGAATAGTGTGATAAACCACACACAAAAACCATATACCCTAATTGGCTTGCTGTTGAATAAGCAATTACTCGTTTTAAATCGTTTTGAACAACACCTGTAGTTGCTGCAAAAAAACATGTCATTGCTCCTAAAAAACTTACAACTAAAAGTGCTTTTGGAGCATATTCAAAAAGAGGAGAGCATCGTGCAATCATAAAAACTCCAGCTGTTACCATTGTTGCTGCGTGAATTAAAGCAGAAACAGGGGTAGGTCCTTCCATAGCATCAGGTAACCAAGTGTGTAAACCCAATTGAGCCGATTTACCCACAGCTCCTACAAAAAGTAAAATACAAATACATGTTAATGCATGAAATTCTAAATTACAGAATACTAGAGAAGTTTCCGCTAAATAGGGGGCACATGCAAAAACTGTTGAAAAATCTAAAGTTTTAAATACAGAAAAAAGAGCCATAATACCTAAAGCTAATCCAAAATCACCTACTCGATTGACTAACATTGCTTTTATAGAAGCCTTAGATGCTTGTAATCGTGTAAACCAAAAATTAATCAGTAAATAAGAGGCAAGTCCAACCCCTTCCCAACCAAAAAACATCTGTATAAAATTATCAGCAGTTACCAACATTAACATAAAAAATGTAAAAATAGAAAGATAACACATAAAACGCGGTAAATGAGGATCTTGCCCCATATATCCAATAGAATAAATATGGACTAAACTACTGATACTTGTAATAACAATTAACATTACTACAGTTAAACTATCAAAATAAAAACCCCATGTTGCATCAAAGAATTCAGAAAGAAACCATGGACTCAGTTCAATAGTACATGGAGAACCTTGAAGGGCGACTTCATAGAAAGCAATACAACTTAAAAAAAAACAACATAATACACTACTAGTTGTAATTAAAACAGCTCCTCGAAAACCAAGGAACCGACCAAACATTCCTGAAAAGAAACTTCCTAATAAAGGTAAAAGAATAATAAGTAAATACATAAAATTAATTTTTTTAAAGAAAATCACTTTGCTGTAAATTCTATTAATAGAATTTATCATCCTAATTTATCTGATGGTTTGTTCCATTTGGTTCTTTTTTTTGAAAAAAAGAAATAAAAAAAAGAAAAAAAAATGGAAAAAAATTTGATAAATGGTTCACTTTGTTCCATTTTTTAATAAAAAATGGAAATAAATTAGATTAATTTGGAAATAATTCATAGAATTTGGAAATGAACCTAAGTGTTTCTATTTGGTTTTTTTAAGGTTCTCTTTGTATTACAAAGAGAACCAGAAAGACAAAAACATGTAGTTTTTTACTTCCTATTTTTCTTTTTTTTTAATTGTTTCACTTTTTCTTCCTTTTCCAAATTAAATAAATTTGGAACCATTAGAAGAATTTGTTCTTTTTGCTCAAAAATACCAATATTTTGTAATAAATTGAACCCATTTATTTCCATTTCTTTTCACTTTGTTCCATTTTTTAACAAAAAATGGAAATAAATTAGAAGAATTATTTCCAAATTAATCTAATTTGGAAGTGAAATGAAACAATTCTTCTAATTTGGAAAGAAAATGGAACCGCTGTTGACAAAAATTCATTTTTGTCATTCTTTTTTTTTTAGAAAAGAAAAAGAACAACTTGTATGTTCTTCAATTAGAATCATTTGAAAAACGATTAAAAAAAAAATCAATAAGGAAATCATGTGAAATGATAAGAGAAAAAATTTCTTAAAAGAAAAAAACTTATTAATTTTTGAACAAAATCAAATTTTAATTTTCTTTGTAAAATAAAGAAAAGTTCCTGTCCTCTATTCCAACCAGTTTAAGTCGCCAATTTTCAATAAAATACCTGTTCCTTTCTTTTTTCCTATTAGAGGATAAGAGAAGAAATGAAACATGCATTCTGCAGGAGTTGAACCTGCGACCGTCAACTTAGAAGATTGCTGCTCTATCCAACTGAGCTAAGAATGCTTTTTAATTATCTTTTTAAATTTGTTCAAGCTATAATCTCTATTTAATAAATAAAAAAAACATAACTAGTTTAACTTAGTTAGTTCATAAAAAAAAGAACTCAAACTGGAAAGAATTCTTTAAAATTAGAGAATATACAATAATTTTGAACTTTTTTCCAAATTCTTCTAATGGTTTGTTCCATTTTTTTTACAAAAAATGGAAAGAAATTAGATAAATTTGGAAATAAATAAAGAATAACTTTTATTTTGTAATAAATTGCTCACTATCGGACTTGAACCGATACCCCAGAAAAAACGGGAACAGATTTTAAGTCTGTCGTGTATACCAATTTCACCAAGTGAGCCAATTATTACATTTTTATTCTTATTCATTTCACTTCATTTCCAAATTCTATGAATTTGGAAATGAAGTGAAATGAATAAGAATAAAAATGTAATTAAAAAAACAAATTTATTGAGAAGCTCCTTTTAAGAATTTTCAAAATTATTCTAATTATTTCCAAATTTTGTTCCAAATTTATTAAATTTGGAAATAAATGGTTCCAAATTAGAATAATTTGGAAATGAACTGAAACAATTTGAAAAATTTATTTCCATTTGGTTCTTTTTTTCAAAAAAAAGAAAAAAAAATGGAACAAACTCTTTCTTTCCAAATTTATTAAATTTGGAACAAAATTTGGAACCATTAGAATAATTTGGAACTAATTGGTCCAATTTTCAAATAAATCTAACTTGTTCTTTTTTTTTTTAAAGATAAAGTCATTATTTGGTTACATTTTAAATTCATTTTTATTTTTTTTTTGCATTTAAAATTAGAGAATCAATAGCATTTTTTATTGCTTTATTTTGAAAAACTCCTAATTTGTTAGCTCCTTTTCCTTTTTTTGGAAAAGCTACAAGAACATTTGAAATGATTTTTTCTGAAAGTAAATATTGTAATTTTTGTTGCACCATTAATTTTGAAAATACTAGTGTTTTTAATTTGCTTTCAATTCGAGAACTAAACATATTTTTTAATGCTTTTTCTCCATTATTATTTAACACATTTAGCTCATTTTTCGTAAATGTATTAAGTACTCCCGTAGCTTTTAATAAGCCAGAAACTTTTTTATGTTGACTTAATAATTCTTGGAATGAATTTTCTTTAAGAATTAGAAAATTTTGTAATTCGTCTCGAATCACTTGACTTCTTTCGTTAAGTGATTCTTTAATAGTGTTACCAAAATAGTGTAAAATAAAAAATATAAAACAAAAGAAACTTAATGCTACTAAAGTCTCTTCATTATAAATTAAAATATTTTTTGAGCTTAAAACAGAAAAAGCTAAAAAAATAAATAAGTAAAGTCGCAATTTATCATTATTGAACATAAATAAGAAATTAATTAATCGGAAAAATTCTGTTTCTTTCCTTTCTCTTTTTTCCTAAAGAAAAAAAAGGAACAGGATTCAATTGTTATATGGAATGGATTCCACATACAAAGAGAGTCTCCAATTTTATAAATTGGAGAATAGAGAAGTTGTTCTTTTTTTTTCTTTTAGAATCCTGAGAAAGTAAGAATTTTTTTAGTATTAATTTATATTACAGTTTATCCTTTATACAATGACGTACCTTAGATTTAAAAATCAAAGTGTTTCTTTTTTTTTTTTAAGAAAAAGATAGTTGTTTTTTTTTTTTAAAGAACAAAAATAAAATCAAGTAGTTCCATTTTTAAAAAGACTTGTGACAAACTATTCACTTGATTTTTTTTTTGTTAATAATTTGTCACAGGTCTTTTCTATTTTTTACTTTTTTTTGTTTTTTTTGTATCCTGTATTAATGTTTTTAATTTTGTAGCTGATGATTTACTTTTTATAGTTTCAAGATTATCTAGTAAAACTTTAAATGTTAATTTTTCAGGTAAATTTTTGGAAGCATGATAAAATAAAAGATTTTGAGATAATGACGTTTCTCCTAAAGATTGAATAAACGATGTATTGACATTTTGGTAATGCATCTTATTAATCGATGAGACGTTGTTATCTAGCCAACTTGTTGTACGAGAGAAAAAATTATTAAAAAGATTTTTAGAAGTAACTAAAGCTTTAGATAATAAGACTTCATAATTTTCTCGAACTTTTTGATTTTCTTGTTGTAGAAAAATCATTCCTTCTTGAGAAAATCCCATTTTTTTTCGACGTAAAGCTAAAATTCTACTAATTTTTGGTAAATAAAATTTTAGAATAACATAATAAAAACCCAGATAAAAAAAACATAACCAAAAAAATTGAGATAAAAATGTGACTTTGTCTAATTGTGGCATAATTAATAAAGAATAGAACTGGTTTTTCCATTTTATCCATAAACAGAAAAAACATCAAATTACTATGGAATTGAATGAAATCTATTTTTTTCATTTCAAAATTTATAGAATTTTGTTTCACTTCATTTTCAAATTTGATAAATTTGAAAATGAAGTGAAACAATTTGGAACCATTAATCTACTAGTTCTCTTTTTTTCCAGATTTGAAGAGGAACCATTGAATTTTAATTCAAAAGATAAAGTGAAAAAAAGTTCTCTTTGTTTTCTTTTTTCTAAAGAAAACTATTAAATAGAGATTTCAGTTCTTAATTTAGGGGAAGAGCAGAAATTTTCAGTGATCGACTAATTTAAAAATCTAATGTTTTTTCAGTAGATCGAAATCTAAACTTTACTGTTTTTTAATCAAATCTTCCGATTAAATTATCTTGTAGTTTATGTGTGAAAAATCATAAATTTTTTTTGGGAAAGGCAGGATTCGAACCTACGTAGAAAAGAATTCAACAGATTTACAGTCTGTCGCTTTTAGCCACTCAGCCACTTTCCCTTCTCAAATTTTTCTAAGAAATTTTCTATAAGTTTCAACTTGCTTTCCTTAGTTTTATTTCAATTTCTTTCCATCTTGTTTGGTCCATATTTATTTACAAATTGGATAAATTTGGAACCAATTGGTCTAATTGTTTCAGTTTGTTCCATTTTTGAATAAAAAATGGAAACAATTTGATAAATTTAGAAAAAGGTTCTTTATTTGAAAATTGGACCAATTTTCAACCGGTTCTTTTTTTCAAAAAAAAGAAAAAAAAAAAAAAGAAATTAAAAAATAGAACAAACTACTGGAATTTAGTTTTCTAATTATAAGGCTTTTTTTCGTTTCATTTCATTTCCAAATTAGAATAATTTGGAACCATTTGATAAATTTGGAACCATGATTGTAATTTGAAACAGAAAAGGATTGACATATTAAATTAAGTTTGGTTTAGGTTTTTTTTTCAAAACTTAAAAATTTAAACTATCTATATAATAAACAGATACATTTTGTAAAAAAAAAACTTGTTTATTATATAGAGAACATTTTCTAATCTAGAATAGAACATTATTTTTTCTTTTTTTTTAAAAAAAGAACAACTTGTATTTAGGAGTAAATGGAACAACTCAATACAAGTACTGAAAAGTGAAGTGAAAAGAAAATTAAAAAAATTAAGAGTTAATTTGATAAGTTTAGAGCGATTAATTGGATCAATTAGAATACTTGTTTCCAAATTTTGTTCCAAATTTATCAAATGGTTCCAAATTATTCTAATTTGGAAATGAAATAAATGGTTTGTTCCATTTGGTTCTTTTTTTCAAAAAAAAGAACCTTTTTCCAAATTAGAAGAATTGTTTCCAAATTTATCAAATTTGGAAGTGAAACGAAAATTGGTCCAATTGGTTCCAAATTTATCAAATTTGGAAATAAATATGGAAATAAATTATTTTAATTTGGAAATGAAGTGAAATGATAAAGAACCATTTTTTTAAAAACAAAACTCATTTGTAAAAAAACTAGACTTAGAATTAATGGGTAAGTAACTCAGCTGGTTAGAGTATACGCTTGATAAGCGTAAAGTCAGGGGTTCAAGTCCCTTCTTACCCAATAACGTTTTTAGTTAAAATGAACCAAGACCTTAAAATTTATTTAAGGAATTTCTTTTTTGTTCTTTTTTTTGAAAAAAAGAACAAAAAAGGATCGGTTCTATCCTCTTTTTTAAGAGGATTCCATTTGTTTTTCATTTTTTTTTTTTTTGAAGAAAAAAGACAAATGGAATAAAAATTCATTGATTTGTATTCTTTTATGTTTTTACTTTGTGATAACTTTAGTAGTTTTTTTTGTAACATTCACAAAATAGTAAATTAACATTTAATCTATCAATGATTTTTTAACATCAGTAAAAAAATTTTTATGAATTTATTCTTATCTATTCTCATTTTATTACCTATTTTTTCTCTAGCAGATGCTCCTGAAGCTTGGCAACTAGGTTTTCAAGATCCCGCTACTCCAATTATGCAAGGTATCATAGACCTACACCACGATATTGTATTTTTCATGATTTTAATTATAGTTTTTGTTCTATGGATGATTACAAGAACTTTATATCATTTCCATTATAAAAAAAACCCTATTCCAGAAAAAATTATCCATGGTACAACCATCGAAATTGCTTGGACTATAATGCCTAGTTTAATTCTAGTTTTAATTGCTGTTCCTTCATTTGCATTGCTTTACAGTTTGGATGAAGTAGTAGACCCGGCTGTTACAATTAAAGCAATTGGACATCAATGGTATTGGTCTTATGAATATTCAGATTATAGTCAATCTGATGATCAAAGTATTGCTTTTGATAGCTATATGATTCCTGATGATGACCTAGAATTAGGTCAACTTCGTCTATTAGAAGTGGATAATCGTATGGTTGTTCCAGCAAATACCCATCTTCGATTAATTATTACTGCAGCTGATGTTTTACACAGTTGGGCTGTGCCTTCATTAGGAGCAAAATGTGATGCAGTGCCTGGTAGATTAAATCAAATCCCTCTTTTTATTAAAAGAGAAGGTGTCTTTTATGGACAATGTAGTGAATTATGTGGGGCTAATCACGCATTTATGCCTATTGTAGTTGAAGCAGTTTCTTTAGAAGATTATATTTCTTGGGTTTCAAATAAATTAGAAGAAATTTAAATCCTTATCTCAAATTAAAAAGAGTTAGTTGCTTTTTTTTCCAAATTCTTCTAATTATTTCATTTCCAAATTAATCTAATTTGGAACCATTTGTCAAATTTGGAAAAAAAAGCAACCAAAAAGAAACTGAATGAGAAGGCTCTTAAAAACTCAATGCAACAGCCTGTTCCATTGAATTCCATCAAAAAATGGAAAAAAAGAAGATAGTTTTCTTTAGAAGATAAAGAGAAAATCTTCGATTTTTCTCAACTGGTATCCTATTTATTAAAAAATAATTTTCTAATTTCTTATTTGGTTCTTTTTTTCTTTTTCTTGAAAAAAAGAACCTTTTTTCAAATTTGGAAGTCAAACAATTAGATTAATTTGTTTCCATTTTTTAATAAAAAATGGAACAAAGTGAACCAATTAGTACAATTTTCAAATAAAGAAAAAAAATGAAAAAAAGATAAAATCTAGTATCAGTCTTTCTCCTTTTTGTTCTTTTTAAAAAAAGAACAAAAAAGAGAACTCAATTTTTTATAAAAAAAATAAGTAAACTTTTTTTGTTTCTTAACTTTTAGGATAACCATTCATTAATGATTTAAATCATTAATAAATAATTCATCTTTTCCCTTCTTTTCCTAATTTGTTTTTTTCTCTCTTTTTTCAAATGAGAAGGAACAAATTTGGAATCATTTATCTAATTTGGAACCTGTCTTTTTTATTTCCTTTTTCCAAATTCTCCTAATTGTTTCCAAATTTATCAAATTATTTCCAAATTCTTAGAATTTGGAAATAATTTGATAAATTTGGAAGTCAAATTGGACCTCTTTTCAAATAAGGAAAAAGAGGAAGATCATTTTAGAACAACAAAAAATTATTTTATGAAAAAACATCCATTTCATTTAGTGGATCCTAGCCCTTGGCCTTTATTTACAGGATTTTCAACATTTGTTTTAACTGTAGGTGCAGCTATGTATATGCATGGTTATCAAGGAGGTGGGATTGTTTTAAGTTTAGGTTTATTAATGGTAGTTTATTCTTTGTTTGTTTGGTGGAGAGATGTTGTTCGTGAAGCAACATTTGAAGGTCATCATACTACTCCTGTACAATTAGGTCTTCGTTATGGAATGATTTTATTTATACTCACAGAAATTTTATTATTCGCAGCATTTTTTTGGGCTTTCTTCCATTCAAGTTTAGCTCCTACTGTTGAAATTGGAGCTATTTGGCCACCTAAGGGAATTGAAGTTTTAAATCCATGGGAAATTCCCTTTTTAAATACTGTGCTTTTATTATCATCAGGAGCCTCAGTTACTTGGGCTCACCACGCAATTTTGGCTGGAAATCGTCAACAAGCTATTAATGGGTTAATTCTAACTATTGTATTAGCTGTGATCTTTACAGGATTTCAAGCTTATGAATACATTGAAGCTCCTTTTACAATTTCTGATGGTATTTATGGATCAACATTTTATATGGCAACAGGATTACACGGATTTCATGTAATTATGGGAACAATTTTTTTAACTGTTTGTCTTTTTCGTTTATACAATTATCATTTTACAAAACAGCATCATTTTGGATTTGAAGCAGCTGCTTGGTATTGGCATATGGTCGATGTTGTGTGGCTTTTTCTATTTGTATGTGTTTACTATTGGGGAGGTGCTTAAATAAAAGAAAACATCTTCCTTTATTATAAAGAGCTTTCATGTTGAAAATTGGATCAATAAATGAAAGCACCTTCTTTCAACTTATTCTAAGCATTCCGAAAATTTTGAAAACTAAATGAGTTTCAAAACTCTTCCAAATTTCTTTCTTTTTTGTTCTTTTTTAGAATAAAAAAGAACAAAAAAGAAAGAAATTGATTTCCAAATGAAGTCTAATTTAAATTAAATTAGATCGGAAATTAGGCCAATTTCTTTTCTGTTCCAAATTAGAATAATTTGGAAATAACTGAATCATTTATTTTATTTTTTATAAATCATCAAAATTTTGTAACAAGATAATTTTTCCTTTAGTATCATAAAGAGCTGTCATGTTGAAAACAACATGACAGCACCTTATGCAAAAATTTGACTACTTTTAAATTTTTATAATTTTAAGAATTACAACATTCTTCTATGCTAAACAAAATAAATTATCCCAGTTATGTAGAAAAGGAGTGTATTTGGAGCTTTTTTTTATGTCTTCATTTGTTTCTTCCTTTATTAAATAGTTTTGAGTTGATTTTGTACAATACTCAACAAAACATGTTAACTTTTATCTTCTTTTTTTGGTTGTTTTTATATTTTACTTTTAAAATGTTGCCTTGGTTTTATAACAAATCTTTAGAAATTATGTTTTCAAGGCCATTAAAATTTTATGTGGATACTCTTTACCGATTTGCTCTAGTTTTAAAAAATTATCCAATCCTTCTGGGCTTCTTTTATGGTTGCTGTTTATTGAGTTTTTATCTTAGAGCAGAATTTCCGGATTCATCATTTTTTTATTTTATAAGTAGTTTTTTCTTGGTTGCTCGAAATTTAATGCTTATTCCTTTTTTAGGTTTAAATTTTCTAATTCATTGGGTACTATCCCGAATTCATCTTGAGGTTGAAAAGAAAGATGTGAGTTCTGACATCTTTTCATTTTTGAAAGCCCATAATGACTCACAATCTGATTTTAAAGAATTTGATCGTCGTTTTTTTTCATCCATACCACTTATTGGTTCAACTAAAAGTTTAACCAATTATACCACTCGACGAACCATGTTTCACGTTATTAGAAGTATTTCTGCCGGGATTCCGGGCAAAGAGCAGATTCCAACCGTTATTCGATCAACATTGGGCACGACTGTCACTGGTGGGATGGCAATCGGCGCATTTACTGCTGGAGTTCAGTCAGATGATGCTGTTCGGAATTCTCATGAAAAAACGTTGGAAATGTGTGGTAAGGTCCTGGAGAATACGGAATCAACTCAGACTCAACGTTATATCGCTCGGGAACTACGATCACAAGCAGAAACCAATCGAGATGAGTGGTTTCATGATGCGGGCTCGAGCGCAGTTGTACGTGGTGCTAAAATTTTAACAGATCAGGGCGTAGCACCTCGACTAAAAGGAGAGTCTCACCAAATTACACTTCAAGCTATTGAATTAGAAAAAATTACCCACTTCAAAGGTAGTTTAGGTGCAAAAGAAATGACTTACTTTATCGAGAGACATGGGTTTCAAAAATTTCAAGTTCCTAGTCCATTAGAGAATTTTTTTAGTTTTGGGAATTTTTTTTAATAATTTTCTTTCCATTGGAAAGAAAATTGATCTAGGAACTAACTCATTTCTCTAATTCTAGAGTTCTCCGCTTTAGAATTGGTGAAAGAACCAAAAGAAAAAAAGTGGAACATCCAATTATGTTGTAATTTGATTGTTCCACTTTTTTTCAAAAAATGGAAAAAAAATGATCCATTTTTCTTTCCAAATACCTTCTTTTTTATTATAAAAAAGAAAGAAAAAAGAACCACTTATTTCCAAATTATTCTAATTTGGAACCAAATTGGACCAATTTTCAAATTGTTTCATTTTTTTTTCTTTTTTTATTTCTTTTTTTATTTCTTTTTTTCAAAAAAAAGAACCTTTTTCCAAATTATTCTAATTGTTTCCAAATTTGATAAATTTGGAAGTGAAACGAAAATTGGACCAATTTTCAAATAAAGAACCTTTTTCCAAATTATTCTAATTGTTTCCAAATTTGATAAATTTGGAAGTGAAACGAAAATTGGACCAATTGGTTCCAAATTTATCAAATTTGGAAATAAATATGGAAATAAATTTATCAAATTAATTCCAAATTCTTCTAATTTATTTCCATTTTTTGTTAAAAAATGGAACAAAGTGAAGCGAAATAAATAAAGAAGTAAAAAGAAAAATTTAGAAAATAAATTCGAAACTAAATTAGAAAACAATTAGGAATAACCTAATTGTTTTCGTTTAAGAATGTAGAAAATTATATGTCTATTGAAAAAGCATTAAGCCCTAAAAAAATAAAAAATTTTACAATAAATTTTGGTCCTCAACATCCAGCAGCTCATGGTGTTTTAAGATTAGTTTTAGAAATGAATGGCGAAGTCGTACAACGCGCAGATCCGCATGTAGGTTTACTCCACCGAGGTACTGAAAAATTAATTGAATATAAAAATTATTTACAAGCGTTACCTTATTTTGATCGATTAGATTATGTTTCGATGATGTGTCAAGAACATGCTTATTCATTAGCGGTAGAAAAACTTTTAAATTCACAAGTACCACTTCGAGCACAATACATTCGAGTGCTTTTTTCAGAAATTACTCGATTATTAAATCATCTCTTAGCTCTAACTTGTCATGCAATGGATGTAGGTGCTTTAACACCTTTTCTTTGGGGGTTTGAAGAACGCGAAAAATTGATGGAATTTTATGAAAGAGTTTCTGGCGCTCGTATGCATGCTGCGTACATCCGTCCTGGTGGTGTCGCTCAAGATCTTCCTTTAGGGATCAGTGAGGATATTTTTAAATTTGCACAACAATTTGCCTCACGTATTGATGAAATGGAAGAAATGTTAACAAATAACAGAATTTGGAAACAACGTCTTGTGGATATCGGTGTCGTAACTGCAGATCAAGCATTAGATTGGGGATTCTCAGGAGTGATGATGCGTGCATCAGGTATTAGTTGGGATTTACGAAAAACACAACCTTATGATGTTTACAATCGAATGAATTTTGATATACCGGTAGGTACTCGTGGTGATTGTTATGATCGTTATTTAATTAGAATCGAAGAAATGCGTCAAAGTTTACGAATCATTATGCAATGTTTAAATGAAATGCCTCAAGGTATGATAAAAACAGATGATCGTAAAATTACTCCACCATCTCGAAGTCAAATGAAACAATCAATGGAATCTCTAATTCATCACTTTAAGTTATATACAGAAGGTTTTGTAGTTCCAGCGGGAGAAACCTATACCGCTGTTGAAGCGCCAAAAGGTGAATTCGGGGTCTATCTTGTAAGTAATGGAACAAATAAGCCCTATCGTTGCAAAATTCGAGCTCCGGGATTTGCTCACTTACAAGGTATTGATTTTATGTCAAGAAACCACATGTTAGCTGATGTGGTAACTATTATAGGTACCCAAGATATCGTTTTTGGTGAGGTAGATCGATAAAAAGAAGGGCGTACTTAACCATATAATTTGTCAAGGAAAAACAAAATTTCATTGTTTTCCACGTGATTTTCAAGTTAGAAGATTCTTCTTCTAACTTGAAAATCAACTCTTAAAAAAAAAAAAAAACAACTAAAATGAACTCATTCTTTATGCCTTGTTTTTATATAAAAAATTAAATTGATTTTTTTTTTGTTATATTAATTTATTCTCGTAGAGAAGAATCTTTTGGTTTTTAAAACTTTTTTATTGATGATACTATGATGTTTTCTTGGATTTGTAACTTTTTGTTCCAGTTCATTTCATTTCCAAATTCTTCTAATTTGGAACCATTTGATAAATTTGGAACAAAATTTCTTTCCATTTTTTCTTAAAAAATGGAACAACCGGTTCTCAAAATTTTTATTTGTAAAGGATTACCCTCTTTACGCCAAGAAAGAAAACACCAGTATAATTGTATATAATTAGCTTAGTTCTATATTATGCTAATTGACGTTTATTTTTACGATTTTAATCCAGTACTAAAAAAAATCTATATAACTGGAGACACTCTTTTCTATGGAAGTCTACACACACATGCTCTCTGAACGGCTCTCAATGCCTTAAATTTAAACATTTACACGCAATTCTACTAATTTTCAAATACGTTTCTTTTTCTCAAATTTAAAACATTTAAGAAACTATCCTTTATTATTATACAGAGCTTTTAAAAATTTACTAAATTTGTTCCTCAATAAAACTATTGAGGTGCGAAAGCACTTTTACAATTCTATAGAATAGTTACCCCCATGATTTAAAATTTGGTGTTTTATGTCAAAAGAATTCAAATACATAGAACTTATTATAAGATCGAATTCTTATAAAGTAGTCTATTTTTTGTTTTAATCTCTTGTTTTAGACCCACCAGACCAACTAACTAGAAAATCTTTAAAATTTAATCCCACATTATAAACCTTTTCACTTACTGATCCTGTCGGTATTTTCTGTAACTTTTCCAGTAATCGCTTATCTTGTGTTTATTTATAAATTTCAAGAATTTGACGATTTCCTTCATGAATAGCACTCACACTTATATTGTGTTGCGTGACATCACCTGCAACTACAGTAGCAGCAATTATTGGAAAGCCTAAAGTCGTAGCTCGACGAAGAGAGTTAGAAATAGTATTATACCCTCTAAATTTTAAAATTTCAGGATTTTTATATTTATTGACCATTTTTTCCTTAATAAAAGGAATCATAGCTAATAAAGTACAAATAAAAACTAACTCTAAAAAAAAAAAATAAAAAAGAAATACAATTTGAAGTAATACTGGAAGTTTTTGAAAACAAAAGAGTATAGGAGAATTATTTAAAATCAAAACAAAAAATTCAATAAACTCCAGTGAATAAATAACAGGTATTGAAAACAATAGAAACATAAAAACAAAGTAGCCACGAAAATCAAAAAGGAGAAAATGAGTAAGTTTTGAACCATAATCAAACATTATAAAGAAAAAGTTGCCAATTTTTTGATTTTTTACGAAATAGTCGTTGACTTTTTTACAAATAGACGTTATAGAAACCATAAATTTTGGTGAAATTTTTTTTGATAATTTGTTATTGCTTTCTTTTTTACAACAACAAACTACTAAAAAAACTATTGAGAAATTAATAACTTACAAAGAGAGTTTTTCCATTTCCAAATTTGGTTCCAAATTAGAATAATTTGGAAATAAATTTATTTCCATTTGGTTCTTTTTTTCAAAAAAAAGAAAAAAAAAATGGAACAAAGTGAACCAATTGGTCCAATTTTCAAAGGTTTTCAATTTGGTTCTAAATTGAAGACCATACTTGTATGGTTCCAAATTTGAAAAATTTGGAAATGGAACAACTCACTACAAGGAATGAGGAGTGAAAAAAATTTTGAATTTTTAGTTGAAATAAAAAAACATCATGATTCTTTTATTTAAAAATGAGCATTAAGGTAAATAATCAAAACTGAGTAAAATACCAGAGACTAAAACAACCCATGCTAGTGAAAGTGGTAACAAAACTTTCCATCCTAAACGCATTAATTGATCATAACGATATCTAGGGAAGGCAGCTCGAACCCAAATAAATGAAAAAAGAAAAAAAGTTACTTTCAATCCGAACCAAAAAATTCCTGGTATCCAATAGAAAGCGACAAAATCAAATGGAGGTAACCATCCACCTAAAAAAAATAAAGTACATAGACTCCCCATAACAATCATATTCGCATATTCACCTAAAAAAAAAAGTGCAAAACCCATTGAAGAATATTCAACATTATAACCTGCTACTAATTCTGCTTCTGCTTCAGGTAAATCAAAAGGTGCTCTATTTGTTTCTGCTAAACAAGAAATAAAAAACATAATTAGAAGAGGGAAAAGTGGAATACAAAACCAAACATGTGTTTGCGCTCTAACAACTTCTGATAAATTTAAGGATCCTGTACATAATAAGACTGTAATAAGGATTAAACCAATTGAAACTTCATAAGAAACCATTTGAGCAGCAGATCTTAAACTGCCTAAAAAAGCATATTTTGAATTACTTGACCAACCAGCTGTTATGATGCCATAGACACCTAAAGAGGAAACTGCGAATAAATAAAGTAATCCTACATTTAAATCAGCTAAAACTAAACCGTCCCCAAAAGGTATAACGGCCCAAGCTACTTGACTTAACAAAAAAGTAAGAACAGGTGCAAAAAGAAAAATCACTAAATTGGCACTACTTGGTAACACAGGTTCCTTAACCACTAATTTCAGTCCATCAGCTATAGGTTGAAATATACCAAAGATTCCTACAACATTGGGACCTTTTCGGCGTTGCATCGATGCCAAGACTTTTCTTTCAGCGAGTACTAAAAAGGCGACACCTAATAATAAAGGAATAGTTAATACCAAGATTTTTAAAATAATACTTAAAAAAAATAAAGTCATAGAATTTACGGTTTCACTTAATTTCCAAATTCTTTCATTTCATTTTGTTCCATTTTTTTTTCAAAAAAAAGAAAAAAAAAATGGAACAAAGTGAATCATTTGATAAATGGTTCCAAATTAGATTAATTTGGAAATGAAATAATTAGAAGAATTTGGAAATAAATAAAGAAAAAGGACTGACTTTCTTTTTTTTTTAGAAAGTCTTTCCATTTTTTAATAAAAAATGGAAGAAAGTGTATAATTACAGAATGAAAAGATTAAACAGTTGTTAAAAATTTATCTGTAAAACCATCAAAGAAATTTTTTAGTTGATTATTTAAATCATCAGAAAGAACTCTTTTCTCGCGAATAGTATTTAAAACATCCGGAGAGATTTCTCGAAGAACTGCTAGTTCAAATCGAGGAATATCTGAAATATTCATTTTATCTAAATACCCTCGAGTAGCTGCGTATAATACAACAATTTGATTTTCGATTGGCATAGGTTGGAATTGGCCTTGTTTTAAAACTTCAGTTAAACGAGCACCACGATTTAATAAATATTGAGTTGCAGCGTCTAGATCTGAACCAAACTGAGCAAAAGCTGCTACTTCGCGATATTGTGCTAATTCTAATTTCAGAGTACCTGCTACTTGTTTCATTGCTTTCACTTGAGCTGCAGATCCTACACGACTTACTGAAAGACCTACATTAATTGCTGGGCGAATACCTTTATAAAATAATTCTGTTTCTAAAAAAATTTGACCATCAGTAATAGAAATAACATTTGTAGGGATATAAGCTGAAACATCTCCAGCTTGAGTTTCAATAACAGGAAGTGCTGTTAATGAACCACCACCTACTTCTTTTGACATTTTAGCTGCTCTTTCTAGAAGACGAGAATGAAGATAAAACACGTCCCCTGGGAAGGCTTCACGTCCTGGAGGTCGACGTAAAAGAAGAGACATTTGACGATAAGCCACTGATTGTTTACTTAAATCATCGTAAATAATTAAAGCATGCATTCCGTTATCACGGAAATATTCACCCATAGCACATCCTGAATAAGGTGCCAAGAATTGAAGTGGTGCAGGATCTGAAGCTGTTGCTGCTACAATGATAGAATATTCTAAAGCGCCTGCGTCCGAAAGAATCTTCACAATTTGGGCTACTGTAGAACGTTTTTGACCAACTGCTACATAAACACAGTAAAGTTTTTTCGATTCGTCACCACCAGCATTCACTTCTTTTTGATTGATAATAGCGTCAATAGCAATAGCTGTTTTTCCTGTTTGGCGATCTCCGATAATAAGTTCACGTTGACCACGACCAATCGGTACTAAACTATCTACTGCTTTTAATCCTGTTTGCATAGGCTCATGAACTGATTGACGAGCAATAATACCAGGTGCTTTCACTTCTGCACGACGACGTGTTACATCCTTTAAAGGACCTTTACCGTCAATAGGATTTCCTAAAGCATCAACTACTCGACCTAAAGTGCCTTTCCCTACCGGAACATCTACAATAGTCCCTGTACGTTTTACAATGTCACCTTCATTAATTGCATTATCACTACCAAACAATACAACACCTACGTTATCATTTTCTAGATTTAGAGCCATTCCTCGTACACCGCTTCCAAATTCAACCATTTCTCCTGCTTGAATTTTATTTAGACCATAAATACGAGCAATACCATCTCCAACCGATAATACTCGGCCAATTTCGTCTATATTAATTTTAGAATATGAATTAGATATTTTTTGCTCTAATAATACTGAAATTTCGCTTAAAGATAATGCCATATAAGATTCTTTTTGTTAAAAAGAGTTGTTCCCTAATTTGTTCAATTCTTCCATTTTTCAATTTAGTTTGTTCCATTTTTTTTTTTTCTTTTTTTGAAAAAAGAACCTTTTTCACTTCCAAATTTGACAAATTTGGAAATAATTTGATAAATTTGAAAACGAAAATTGATTCAATTTTCAAATAAAGAACCTTTTTCCAAATTATTCTAATTGTTTCGGTTCCAAATTAGAAGAATTTGGAAATAATTTGATAAATTTATTTCCATTTTTTAATAAAAAATGGAACAAAGTGAAACATTTCCAAATTCTTCTAATTTGGAACCAATTGGACCAATTTTCAAATATGGAAATAATTTTTTGAAATTTGGAAACAAATTGAAAACCATTGACTTTCTTTTTTTTTTTGAAAAAAAGAACAACTTGTATTTAGGACGACTATCATTTTGACAAATAATTTAAAATCAAAACCTGTCTTTCTTTGGATTCCAATTTTTTGTTCTTTTTTTTCTTCTTTCTATTTTTTTTTTAAATGGAAAGAAATTGGAACCTAATAAAATTCTTTGAAATTTTATTTAAAAGTTAATCTATCCAATTTTTCAAGCAATTACTGTTTAACTGTAATTAGATAACTAATAACATATTAAAAATGGAGTAAAGGAATTCAATTGAATTTTAAATCTAGAATCAGAAAATTTAAAAATTTGTCATTAACAGGAGAAAAGGGATTCGAACCCTTAACCTTTGGTTTTGGAGACCATTATTCTACCATTGAAACTATTCTCCTTTATTTTTTTATATAGTTTTTTTTATTAAATTGAGTAAAAAGTTCGTTCTCTATTTATTTTGGTTCCAAATTCTTTTAATTTGGGAATAATTTGATAAATTTATTTCCATTTTTATTTCTTTTTTTCAAAAAAAAGAACCTTTTTCCAAATTAGAAGAATTGTTTCCAAATTTATCAAATTTATTTCCATTTTTTAAGAAAAAATGGAACAAAGTGAAACATTTCCAAATTAGAATAATTTGGAACCAATTGGTCCAATTTTCAAATAAAGAACCAAATGGAACAAACCAATTAGTCCAATTTGTTCCAAATTATTCTAATTTGGAACCAAAATAAATAGAGAAAAAGAGAATAAAATGTTCTTATTTTAATTATAAATTTTTTTATATAAAAAAAGCAAGCCTACTATCGGACTCGAACCGATAATCTTCGGTTTACAAAACCGATACTCTACCAATTAAGTTAAGCAGGCTTTAGACAAAAAAACTCTTTATTTATCTTTTTTCTTAGAGATTTTTAAATTTTTTTACTTTATTCCCTAATTTATTGAATTGGGACCCATAAAAAAATTATGGAATCATTAGAATGATAAATTAGTATTGGAACAGTAGATTTTTCTATTTTAAATTTCTTTATTTATTTCGGTTCCAAATTAGAAGAATTTGGAAATAATTTGATAAATTTATTTCCATTTTTTATTAAAAAATGGAACAAAGTGAAACAATTCTATGAATTGATTTCCATTTGGTTGTTTTTTTCCAAAAAAAGAAATTAAAAAATGGAACAAAGTGAACCAGATTGGACCAATTTTCAAATACGGAAAGAAATTGGAAGTGAAACAAATTAATTACCCTATTATCTTTTATTCTTTTTATAGGAATCAAATGTTTTATTTTTAAAAATTATTCGTGCTTGGAAAGATTCGAACTCTCAACCCCCAGATCCGTAGTCTGATGCTCTATCCAGTTAAGCTACAAGCACTTTAAATAGAAAAATTTATGATCTTTAACCAAAAAGGGAATTAAACAAAGGATTTAGATAATAAAGGAAATTTAAAGAAATTATAAAAAAATAAGTATTTAATTTAAAAATTAACAACACTTTTTTCTTTTAAAAACACAAGTATTATAAAAATTTCTTTTGTCATTATTCAATTTTAGGATAAATTAGTAACTTTCTTTATTTATTTCCAAATTAGAATAATTTGGAACCAATTGATCCAATTTGTTTCGATTCAGTTCCAAATTTGTCAAATTTGGAACTAATTAGAAGAATTTGGAAATAACCGGTTCTTTTTTTCAAAAAAAAGAAAAAAAACCACGTAGTTTTTGTCATCAGTTAATAAATTATCTTTCCTTTTACTCATTTTTTCAAATAAGGAGCTTTTCTTTTATTTCTTTTTTTTTCTATTTTTTAAATAAAAAGAAATAAAAAAATTCCAAATTATTATTTTCTAATTTTGACAAAAACCTTTTTGGAAATTGAAATCAATATAATAAAACAAAGTCTAATTTATTTGATTTTTAATTTCAAAACCTTAACCTTTTAAAAGATTGATAAATTCAACAGCTATCGTACCACGAATACGATAATACACAACTAATAAAGCTAAACCTATAGCTGATTCAGCTGCAGCCACAGTTAAGATAAGGAGTGCAAATAATTGTCCTATTAAATCATCTAAATATACAGAAAACATTAAAAAATTTAAATTTACAGCTAAAAGCATTAATTCAATTGACATTAACATTACTATAATATTTTTTCGATTTAAAAAAATTCCCCAGATACCTAATAAAAATAAAATCATTGATACTGCTAAATATTTCACTAAATCCATAAAAAGAGTTCTGATAGTAAAACTTGTCTAATTATCCAATGGTTACTTTTTTTTTACAAATTACAAATGGAAGCATTTGTCCCCTTAGGTTAAAGTGGACAGAACGTAATTAAAAAAATAGTGGTTCTTAAAAAAAAAAAGAACCAAAAAGAAAGTCTTATGATTTGAGACAGTTTTCAATTTGTAAATTAGTGTAGATCTAAAAAATAAACGCTAATTAGTTGAATAAATTAAAAAATAGTTAGAATTTTATTTTCTAATTTGATAAAGGGTTTCCCTAATGTTCCAATTAAGGAAAGAAACTGGTTCATGTTGTTCTAAAAAAACGAAAATAGCCAATGACTTTCTTTTAAAAAAAAAAAAGAAAAAAAAAAAATGGAACAAAGTGAAAGTTATTCTTTTTTTTGAAAAAAAGAATAACTCATTCAATTTTTAAAGACATACAAAAAAAATTTTTATCGTTAAAAATTAGTACTAAGAATTCAAATAAATGAACTTAAAAAAACTTGAAATTTAAGAAGTTTTTCTAATAGTTTTTGCAAAATCTCTAGTGTTTTGTAAAAAAACTTGTTGACGTTTGATACGAATACCTTTTTGCATTGTTAAAACAATAGCTCCTATCATAGCTATTAATAAAATGATACTAGACATTAAGAAGAAATAGAAATAATAAGTATAAACTAAATTTCCTATAGCTTGAATATTAGTTACTGTTTGTAAATTTTCTGACCAATTAATAAAACTTAAATTTTTAAATTCTAAAAAATTTTCTGTATTATATAACAATAAAGGTATTAAATCATTATCTACTATAAGTAAAATTTCAAACAAAAAGAGAAGACCAAGTACTCCACCAATGGGAAGATAACGCAATCTTTTTTCGTTTATTTCGGCAATTTTTATATTTAACATCATAACTACAAAAAGAAATAATACAGCAATTGCACCAACATAAACTACTAAAAAAATCATAGCAAAAAAATCTAAACCTAATAATACGAGTAATCCCGCAGCATTAAAAAAAACTAAAATGAGAAACAATACTGAATGTACAGGATTTCTGGCTTGTATAACCATCACACCAGAAAGTAATGTAAGACTTGAAAATAAATAAAAGAGTAAATCCATAATTAATTTTTTGTTCTATTGTAATGTAAAAATAGAATTGTAATTTCTTGTTATTCTTTGATTACATTGTTTATCAAATGAAAATTTACTTGAATTTGGTTACTTTCTTTATTTGAAAATTGGTCCAATTTGTTGTTCCATTTTTTAACAAAAAATGGAAATAAATTTTGTTCCAAATTAGAAGAATTGTTTCCAAATTTGATAAATTTGGAAGTGAAATGAAGTGAAACATTTCTATGAATTTATTTCTATTTTATTTCTTTTTTTTATTTCTTTTTTTCAAAAAAAAGAACCAAAAAGAACAAAAAATAAATTACTCAAAAAAGAAACCAAGAAAAATCAAGGTTTCAAAAAGAAGAAAAAAACAAAAAGCAAGAACTAATTGACTAAGGAGGTCCGGAGGAACGATCAATGCGGATACTGATAATGATAGTAAAATTAAAAATTTTCTGTTATCATAGAAATTAGAAACATGTAGGAATTTTTTTGAATACAGTAAACAAACACATAATGGAATTTGAAAGAGTATCAAAATCATTGTAAAAATTTTAACTATTAGTTTAACATAAGATTCAATTCGTGCCGTAAATTCAACACTAATTAAAGGCTCTAGATGGAGTCCAGCTGGATATTTTTCTGAGGTAATTTCAAAACTGATTAAAAAATTACAAATTTTTGGTAATAAAATCAAATACGTAATTAAAATTTCAGTAACAAATAGACAAAGAATAAAAAAGAAAAAAAAAAAGATTTGAGTCCGCTCAATTTGATAAAAACTAGGAATAAAAAAACTCCAGATATGATAAAAAAAAAAGGGGATAATTAGAAGTAGAGTAATTATTGTAGAAATTCGAAGTAATGTATAGAATGCTTCCGTCAATTCTAAAAAAATAAATGTTTGTTCTAATTCAATAAAGGGTTTACCTATTATGTAAACAAGCTCTATTGGGTAATTATAAGATAAAAGAAACGTAAAAATTGCGGAGAAAGTCAAATAAATAAAACGTAGTTTTATTTCAAATAAATGATAATGTAAATTTGTCATAATTGAGAAAAAAGAGAGAACAGTATGAAAAACAAAAGTGTTTTTGTCAATAATTTTCAGTAAAATAAACTTTCTTGTTAATTATTAAACAATTTGATTAACTATTCTGTGACTTTCAATTCACACCTCACTACTTGTAATGAGGTGTTCCATTTCCAAATTTTTCAAATTTGGAACCATACAAGTATGGTTTTCAATTTTCCAAATTGAAAAATGGAACACTTCATTTTGCTCCATTTTTTTTTCTTTTTTTTATTTCTTTTTTTCAAAAAAAAGAACCTTTTTCCAAATTATTCTAATTGTTTCCAAATTTATCAAATTTGGAAGTGAAACGAAAATTGGACCAATTTTCAAATAAAGAACCTTTCTCCAAATTATTCTAATTGTTTCCAAATTTATCAAATTTGGAAGTGAAACGAAAATTGGACCAATTTTCAAATATGGAAATAAATTCATTTCCAAATTAGAATAATTTGGAACCAAATTTGGAAAAAGATTCTTTTTTTTCAAAAAAAGAAACAAACCAGTAGATTAATTTGGAAAAAAAGTCAACTGTTGTAATTACTGATAATTAGAAAGCCAAAAGAGTAATTTTGGATCCAGTTTTATAACTTTATTGTTTGTCATTCTTATAGATAATTCAAAATTTTGTATTTTTTTTAGATTTGATTAGATAAATTAGTGAAAAAAATAAACTATTTTAAAATTGGTAAAGAATTAAGATTTCACTCACTTGGTGAAATTGGTAGACACGATAGATTCAAAATCTGTTCCCAGTTTTTTGGGGTATCGGTTCAAATCCGATAGTGAGTAATTTTTAATTTCTTTAGATTTTGGGTTCTAAAAAAAAAGAAAGAAACGGAATAGTTTCCTTTTTTGATCTATATAAAAAACACCAAAGAATGTATTAATATTTATTCTAAATTTAACTATTTAACAAATGGAATCAGATGACTTTTTTTGGTCCAAAATCTAACTAGTCCATAATGTTTAGTCAAATTAAAACAATTTGAGGTTTCCCCTCTTTTTTTTTCTTTTTCCAAATTCTTTTCACTTCCAAATTTATCAAATTTGGAAACAATTAGAATAATTTGGAACCAAATTTGGAAAAAGAAAAAAAGAACGAAAATAAAATAAAATTTAAAAAATTTTTTAAATATGAAAAAACTTTCTACAAATAATAATCATTTAATTATATCGAAGTCGTTGAAAATTGATCCAATTAGTTCATTTCCAAATTCTTCAAATTTGGAACCATTTCTTTCCAAATTTAATAAATTTGGAACAAAATTTGGAGATAAAAAGAAGTTACTAAAATTAAGATATTTGTTACAAAACTCTAAAATGTTTAAAATCAAAACATTACCTTTTCCTATAGTGTGTTCGAAAATGGATAAATCAATAACCCAATTGACTACTAAATCTTCAGTAAATTTATCAAAAGATTTTTCGTTATATTTATCACTAATTAAAAAACCTGTGAATTTACTTTTTTCTATTGATCAATTTTTATTTGAATTTTCAAAAAAAAGTTATCAACAAAAAAAAACTCAAGAATTTCTTCAACAACTTAAAGAAAGAAAAAAATTAAGCTTGTTTTATGGTCATTTAACCCGAAAACAATTAGTTAATTTATTTAATCAAGTAATCAGAAATAAAGGTTTTTTTTCAAAAAATGTTTTTTCGTTGTTAGAACGCCGACTTGATGTTGTGTTATATAGAAGTGGAATTACAAAAACAGTAACAGAAGCTCGACAATTAATCAAACATAAAAAAATTCAAGTAAATCAGAATTTAATAAACATTCCAAGTTTTTTATTAAATCCAGGTGATATGATTTCAATAGTACCTGAAGCTGGGGAATTTTTAAATAATCAATTGGTTCCTAATTTTGTTCCAAATTTGATAAATTTGGAAAGAAATGGTTCCAAATTCTATGAATTTGGAAATGAAAAGAAATCATTAAATCATAAATTGAGAAAAAATTCCCCAAAAATTTTTGGAGATTTTTATTCAAAATTACAGAAAATTGGGGATAAACCTTTAAATATAAACAAAGTAGTTTTCTCTTTGATTCCAAATTTGACCAAATTGGAAAAGAAAAAGAGAACACAATTTAAATCAAAATTATTTTGTAAATTATTCATTCAACTAATTTGTACAAGAATTCAATTGAGATGTTTTTTAGAATTAAAAAAAAACTTTTTAATAACAAATTCTTTTCCAAATTTGAAAAATTTGGAACCAAAATTATCACCAAATTGGAATCATAATAGAAATAAAAAAAAATTAATGGAATATGAAAAAAACATTTTAACTTTGTTAAAAGGGAAATCTTTTTTTCCTGAAAAAAATTCTCTATTTATCAAAAAACATTATCTGAGTAAATCAAAGAACAATCAACTAGATAATCTTTATGCTAATACGGGATCTTTGCAAAAAAAACCTAAGTTTTGGAGTCGAAATTTGCTTTTTTTTCCTAATTTCTTAGATTCGGGATATAAAAAGAGGTCCCAAATTACTCCAATTGGTTCCAAATTTGATAAATTTGGAAATAAACAAGAAAAAAAAACTTTAAAAAGAACTCATTCTGTTAAAAAAAATCTAGCATTATATAGAAATAGTTTTTTATTTTTTTTTAAATATTTTAAAAATGACGCTAAGTTTCAAAATTTAGTAACTTTAAGTATGAAAAAATTTTTTTTTAAAAAATCTTTCTACAAAAAAAAGCCATCTTTTTCAAAAAATCTGACTTTTAGAGTAATTAAACCAATACATTTGGAAGTTTCTTATAATCTTTTAAATATAATCTACCTCTATTCACCACAAAGATTAAATTTTCCTTTTTTTATTGATCTAGATTTAATATACAGATCATTACGTTAATAAATTTGATTTATTAATGATAACAATTTTTTTTTTAGTTTCATTTCTTTTTATTCACAACAAGTTCCTATTGATTCCTTTCTCAAATTTAAAAATTTGAAAAAGGAAGAGAACTTGTTTAGAGATTAAAAATATTGATCATTGTAATTATTTAATAGATAAAAAAAACAATAAGAAAATTAATCTATTTTTCTAATCCTTTTTGATTTTTTTTTACCAAAAAACAAATTAAATTTTTTTATTTGTTGTTCACTTTGTTCCATTTTTTAATCAAAAATGGAACAAACCATTTGTCCAATTTGAAAGCAAAGGAAATAAGATAAAATTGATTAAATAAAAAAAAACATGCCTACAAGAAATCAACTTTTAAAAAAATCAAGTTCTCGACAAAAAAAAATTTATCGAAGTAAAAAACCAGCATTAATGGAATGTCCACAAAAAAAAGGTGTATGTTTTAGAGTTTATACACGAACTCCAAAAAAACCTAATTCAGCTTTAAGAAAAGTGGCTAAAATCCGTTTAACTAATTCTACAGAAATTATCGCTTATATTCCAGGTGAAGGTCACAATTTACAAGAACATTCTGTAGTTCTAGTACGAGGTGGTCGTGTTAAAGATTTACCAGGAGTGAAATATAAAGTAGTTCGTGGAACTTTAGATTTACAAGGTGTTACTAACAGAAAACAAGCTCGATCTAAATATGGAGCTAAAAAAGGGAAACAATAAAAACACTTTTGAAAATTCTTCCTATTTCTTTCCATTTTTTTCTTTATTTGAAAATTGGACCAATTGGTTCCAAATTATTCTAATTTGGAAATGTTTCACTTTGTTCCATTTTTTCTTAAAAAATGGAAATAAATTTGATAAATTTGGAAACAATTCTTCTAATTTGGAAAAAGGTTCTTTTTTTCAAAAAAAAGAAATAAAAAAAAGAACTACAACGAACAAAATGGAACAAACCATAAAAAAAAAAAATTCTATCCTCTTTTTTCAAAATTGTAACAATTTTGAAAGACTACCTCTTTAGTTTTTTTATTTTTCTTGATTTTTTTAAGAAAAATAAAAAAACTAAACCTGATTTTCCATATTTGACAAATTTGGAACGTCTTGAAAATTGGACCAATTTGGTTCACTTCCAAATTTGACAAATTTGGAAATAACAAGTGTGCTAATTTAAAAATAATGTAATCATTAATTTATAAAAAGATTATTTAATAATTATGAATACGATTAATAAAATTTGGGATCAAAAACAATTCCAAGCACTCAAAAACCCTTTCACTCCTAAATACAAGTATGGGCTTGAATTTACTTCCAAATTTGGAAACAAATTGAAGAATGGAACAAATTCTAAAAAGAGTTCATTTTCTAATTCTTTAAATTTTTTTTCATTTTGTACCAAAATAGAAGAACCTGTTCTCTTTTTCGAAAAAAAGAACGACCCGTTTATTACAAAACGACCATTGACTTTCTTTTTTTCGAAAAAAAGAACAACTGGTGATTCTTTTTTTCAAAAAAAAGAAAGTCATCACCTCTATTTTGGAACTCATGGTACTAAACTTAAAAAATTTTATAAAATTTCACAAAAAATCAAACAGACTATTGACAATAATAATAAAAGAACCAATGATTTAAATCTAGCAAAAAATACAACTGATTTTGATCTTTTTTTTAAAAAATTCACCAATTTATTAATGATTGATGGCAAAAAGATAAAAGCATCTAAAATTCTTTTTAATATGTTAAGAATTTTAAAAAAAAGACTAAAAAAAGATGTTCTCTTTGATTCCAAATTCGACCAATTTGGAAAAGAAAAAGAAAATGGAAACAAAATTGAAAAATTGGAGAAAGATAAACATAATTATTCTAATAAAAAATTAGAAAATTTAAGTATTAAAGAAATTCAATCAAATTTTACACTTTTACGTGTAATTTCAAAAGCTCTTGAAAATCTTGTCCCAAATTTGGAGGTTCGTAAAGTTAGGGTTGCTGGATCTACGTACATTGTTCCTGCAGTTTTATCAAAAAAAAAACAAGAAACCTTAGCTTTAAAGTGGATTATTGAATCTGCAAAAAAAAGACAAAAAAATTCAAAATTAGAATTTTCAGTATGTTTGGCGGATGAAATGTTAGAAGCTTCTCGTAAATCTGGACAAGCTCGACAAAAAAGAGATGAATTACACCGTTTAGCGCAAATGAATCGTGCTTATAGCCGTTATCGCTGGTGGTAAGTTTAGTTTTTTTTATTCCATTTGGTCCAAAAGACCAAATGGAATATTAAAGACATAGAGTCACTATGGTTCCGAATTAGAAGAATGGTTTTCTCCATTTGGTTCTTTTTTTTTTTTAATAGAAAAAAAAAGAACCAAATGGAAATAAATTTGACAAATGGTTCCAAATTATTCTAATTTGGAAATGAAATAATTCTTCTAATTTATTTTTATTTTTTCTTAAAAAATGGAACAAACCGAAACAATTCTTCAAAATTGGAAGTGAAACGAAGAAAAATGGTTGGGTAACATAAAGGTAATGTGCGGGATTGCAAATCCTAAAATGGCAGTTCGAATCTGCCCCTAACCTCAAAAAAATTCTATTGGACTTTTTGGTTCTTTTTTTGTCAACGGTCTTCAATTTACTTCCAAATTTTTTAAATTTGGAAGTAAATTGAAGAATGGAGCTGATGACTTTTCAATTACATGTTATTGGAAATTTACGGTAACCAAATTACCTGAAAGAATGTGACATCTGGTTCCATTTTCTTTATTATTGTTACAATAATAAAAAAAATGGAAATGAAGAAGATATCTTCTGACTCTATAGAATCTAGAATTAGGTATTTAGTTTAGTATCTCAAGTTTTTTAGATTTTGTATACTTATGTATTGTAATTATTAATAAAAAAAGTCTTTTAACTTACAATAAACTTTTTTTTTCCTTTTCCAATTATCTAAGTGATTGATTATTCCAATTGGTTCCAAATTAGAAGAATGGTTGTTCCATTTTTTAAGAAAAAATGGAAATAAATTCTATGAATTAATTTCAAATTCTTCTAATTATTTCCAAATTTGTCAAATGGTTCGGTTCCAAATTAGAAGAATTTGGAAATAATTAGAAGAATTTGGAAATGAAGTGAACCATATGGAAAGAAATTCATAAAATTATTTCCAAATTAGAAGAATTTGGGGGTAAAATGAACAGGTTCGCCTGTTCGGAATTCTTAAAACAAGGACCTTGTTTTTGTGTTGTAAAGAGAAAGTGTTACTGATAAATTGTAAGTTTTTTTTCTAAAAATTAGATTCTTTGTTCAAAATTTTATGTTATTCAATATTCATGATGAATCATTAATTACGCTATCCACTACTTATAAAACATTTTTGTTTGACAATGATTTTCAATTATTATTTCCCGAAATTTTTTTGGTAGTAGCTGCAATTTTTTTATTAGTCTATGGTGTGATCTTTAGTACTTCAAAAAACAAAAATTATCCTTTACTTTTGACTAATATTAGTTGGCTCTCTCTTTTGGCTTGTGTTTTTACATTTCTTTTATTATTAAATAGTCCAGTTCAAAATGCATTACTTTTTTATAATACTTTATTGATTGATGATTTTACTACATTTATAAAAGGTTTAATTTTAATAAGTACATTTTTTTGTATTTTTATGTCATTAGACTATATAAAACAAGAATCCATAAATGCCTTTGAGTGTATTCTTCTAATAATTTTTTCTACTTGTAGTATGCTGTTTTTAGTTTCTTCAGCTGATTTTATTTCCATGTATTTAGCTATAGAATTACAAAGTTTATGCTTTTATGTATTAGCAGCTATTAAAAGAAATTCTGAATTTTCGACAGAAGCTGGTTTAAAATATTTTCTATTAGGCGCCTTTTCTTCAGGTCTTCTATTATTTGGATGTTCTTTAATTTATGGGTTTACTGGAGTTACTAATTTTTCAGAACTTGCTCGAATTTTTACAGGAGGTACACAAGAAATTTTAACAATTACAACATCTTTACCTGCTTGTGAACTTGGAATGGTCTTTTTGTTAGTAGGTTTTCTTTTTAAAATCACTGCTGTGCCTTTTCATATGTGGTCGCCAGATGTTTATGAAGGAGCCCCTACTCCTATTACAGCCTTTTTTTTAATTGTACCTAAAGCTGCTCTTTTTGGTGTTTTTCTTCGTATTTTTTTAGAAAGTTTTTATGATTTTATTTTACCTTGGCAAAAAATTTTGTTGGTTTCAAGTATTTGTTCTATGCTTCTAGGATCTATTGCTGCACTTTCACAAACACGAATTAAGAGGCTTTTGGCTTACAGTTCTATAGGGCATGTAGGATATTTACTTGCTGGTTTTGCTTGTGGAACAATAGAAGGAATCCAAGCATTATTAATTTATCTTTTTGTTTATGTTTTTATGAATATAAACATGTTTGCTTTCATTTTGTGCGGAATGCGCCGAGAAACCTTACAAACAGTACCACGAATAAAATTTATTACAGATTTATCTTTTTTATCAAAAACTAACCCTATTCTAGCTTTAACTTTTACAATAACTCTGTTTTCTATGGCAGGAATTCCACCTTTAGCTGGGTTTTATAGTAAAGCCTATTTATTTTTTGCTGCAATGAGTTCTAATCTTTATGTATTAGCTGTTATTGGTGTACTTTGTAGTGTTTTAAGTTGTTTCTATTATATTCGTTTAGTCAAAATTATGTATTTTGAAGGACCTAAAAATTGGTGTAGTTTTTCACGTATTCCGATTGAAAACGCTATAACGTTAGCAATTACATTATTTTTTATCTTGTTTTTCATGTTTTACCCTACACCGCTTCATTTAATCACACATAAAATTGCTTTAACTCTTTGTTTATAAAACTAATTGGCTTTTTCTTAAAAAAAAACAAAAACTAGTGGTTCTTTTTTTCAAATTCTTCTAATGGTTCCAAATTCTTCTAATTATTTCCAAATTTGACAAATTTGGAAGTGAACCATATGGAAAGAAATTTGATAAATGGTTTGTTCCATTTTTTAATTTCTTTTTTTTGAAAAAAAGAACAACCTAATTGGTTCTAAATTTTTTTAATTGAGGAAAACTCGATATATGTATTGAGGAGATTAATGTAACTATAAATTTATTGAGAATTTCATTCAGTAAAACACAATGAAAACCACTGCAATAGAAAATTACTAAAAATATCAACCGTATGTTTAAAATTTATTTTAATTTAAAATCCTTTGATTTGATTTGTCTGAATCATACCGAAACCTATTTATTATCTCTTTTTTCTTTTTTTAACTTAGATCAACCAAAACAAAAAATAAAACCTAATAAACTACAAAAAATTACAGTTTTGAGGTCACCCCATATAGATAAAAAATCTAGAGAACAATTTCAAATTCTAAGTCATAAAAAAACGCTAGTTTTATCCATATTTGATCAAAACTTAATTTTTCTACTTCTTGAAATAATTAAAAGTTTAAAATTTATTGGTGTCGAACTTGAACTATTAATAGAGTTTTCAACATTTTTAGAAAATGAAACTAATGATAGATAAATAAAGTGAAATTGTGGCTTTAAAATTAAACATATGTTCCAAATTCTATCAATAGTACGTTTCACTTGACTCCTAAATACTTGTATTTAGGAGTGAATGGAACAGTTGATTTCCAAATTCTTCTAATTTATTTTCATTTTTTATTAAAAAATGGAACAAACCATTAGAAGATTTTCTTTCTATTTTTTTTCACTTTCAAGCGGAAATAGCTCAGTGGTAGAGTATTGCCTTGCCAAGGCAAGTGTCGAGGGTTCGAATCCCTTTTTCCGCTATTTTATACGAGTTAATTAATTAAGAATTCGGTTTCAATTATCTGTAAACAAAAAATTTGTAACTTTTTTAAACTTCAAATTAAAAAAGGAATCTGACTTTCACTTTGTTCCATTTTTTTTTTTCGTTTTTTTATTTCTTTTTTTCAAAAAAAAGAACCTTTTTCCAAATTATTCTAATTGTTTCCAAATTTGATAAATTTGGAAGTGAAACGAAAATTGGACCAATTTTCAAATAAAGAACCTTTTTCCAAATTATTCTAATTGTTTCCAAATTTGATAAATTTGGAAGTGAAACGAAAATTGGACCAATTAGTTCCAAATTTATCAAATTTGGAAATAAATATGGAAATAAATTAATCTAATTATTTCCAAATTTGACAAATTTGGAAGTGAACCTATTGTTCCTAATTCATTGAATTAGGAAAAAGAACAACTAATGCGATTTCTTTTAATTTCCAAACCCATTTTGGACCTTTAATTTTTTGCCTTTATAAAGTGTAAAAAACAGTAAATAAAATTATATTTGTAGTAAATTTTCTTCAAATTATGACAAATTCAATACAACGCGATAAAAAAAAAAGACTATTATTTTCAAAATATGAATTAAAAAGATTAGAATTAACGAGTATTATTCACGATCTTAATTTTTCAAAAGATATTCGTTATAAAAATCTACAAGAACTCAATAAATTACCACGAAATAGTTCCAAAATTAGAATAAAAAACAGATGTATTTTAACAGGTCGTGGACATTCTGTATTACGTTTTTGTGGGTTTTCGCGTTTGAAATTTCGCGAATTAGCTTCTCAAGGACGTTTAGTAGGAGTGACTAAAGCAAGTTGGTAATGATTTTTATTACATTTTTTTCTTTAATAGAACTACCCTCTTTTAAGGTAATTTCTAAATTGTAAAGACCAAGAGACTTAATTTCCAAATTTCTAAAATTTGGAAATCAAGCGCTTTTCTAAATTCCATGGAATTTGAAACCAAATTTATAAAAAAAAAAGACCTGTCAATTTAATTATATGCAAGTATAAAGGGAAAGCCTCTTTTCAATTTTTGGTGTTATTTTAATTTTTCTATTTCATTTCCAAATTAGAATCATTTAGTTCCTTTTTTTATTAAAAAATGGAACAAACCATTTGAAAAATTTGGAACCATAAGCGAAAACAATAAAAACTTATGAAAAATTAAACCTGCCTAAAAAAAAACCTTTATAGTTACATAGATTTCAGCAGTTATTACCCTATTTTAAATTTAATAAAAATTAGTTCACTCCTAAAAACTTGTATGGTTTTCAATTTGGTTCCAAATTTTTCAAACTTGGAAATAAATTGAAAAATGGAACACTTCAAATTATTTCCTTTCAGCCTCTAATACAATAATAGTGGTTCCTTTTTTTTTCTTTATTTTTAAATCGGTCCAATTTGTTTCACTTGATTTCCAAATTCTATGAATTCGGAAATCAACTGTTCCATTCACTCCTAAATACTTGTATTTAGGAGTCAAGTGTAAAAAAAATAAACTTTTACTTAAAATGAGTCATTTTTATTATTTTTTTTAAACAAAAATAAATAAATTTTATAGAATAGTTATTAACTGGAATGGGGTAAGTGATTTCTTTAGGGTCTGTACTGGATTCTGTAAAAGCTATAACAGGTATATGAAGTCGATATGCTTCATTAAGAATAGTTCGATTTTCGTTGGGATTTATTAAAAAGATTAAATCTGGTTTTTGTTTAAAAGCTAATAACATTTTGTTATTTTCTTTATATAATAATCCTTGAAAACATTTTTTCACTCTACTGTATTTAGGAAAATCAATACCATTTTTTAGTAAAAAATGTTCACATCTTTCAGAGAATTTTGCAAAAGTTAATACTGACTTAGATATTTGTTTCCAGTTAGTTAAAGTTCCACCAATCCATTTATAACTAACATAAGAGACTAGAGGTGTTTTTAATTTTTTATAGTTTTTTTTATTTTTTTTTTCAATGAAAAATTTATATTTGCCTATTAATGTAATATTAGTTAAATTATTACAAAGCCGAAAAAATTCAGGATTAGTATTTATGATTAATATACGCCCTTTTTTATTTAAAATTAATGCTATGATATGAAATGCGCGTAATAAGCTTTTTAAAGTTTGTTGTGTATTTAAAACACTAACATTTTGCCGTATACCTAAAAAGTAATCAGACATTAGGGGATGCCAAAAATTGGTTTTTGCTAATCTAATAGATTTCTGACCAAAATGAATTCCTTTATTAAAACTCTTACTGGATACATTTAACCAATTATCAAAAATTATTGAGTTCATGATTTGTTGTAGATATGTAAAAAAATCTATATTACTAAAAAAATTAAATAGTTTCTCTTTATTCCATTTTTTTTCTTTTTTTTGAAAAAAAGAACCAAATGGAAAGGAATTTCCTTTCAATTTTTTTTTCTTTCTGTTTTGTGTTCTTTTTTAATCTTTTATTAAAAAAAGAAGAACCCTTTGACTCTTTTTTTTTTGAGCCTTTCATTCTTAAATATCCTAAATACAAGTTGTTCTTTTAAAAAAAAAAAGAACCGGTTATTTCCTAATTTGGAAAAGTATTCTAATTCAAGACCATACTAATTATCTTCCAATTTAATGTAATTAGAAGAATCCTAAAGTTGAACTGTAGAAAGACTAAAAAACAAATAAAAAAAAAAGTGTTATGTTCTTGATGAAAACCAAGGAGAGATAAAATAGAAAAAAAGAGAGCGGGGGTAGGATTCGAACCTACAATTTTCAGATTATGAGCCTGACGAGATAACCATTTTCTCATCCCCGCAATTCATTAATTTTTTTCATTATTAATAAGAAATCAAATGACCAATGAGTTTAAGTTCTCAAACAAAATTAGACTTTTTAATTGATTTTATTTCACTTTCGAATTCTTTAAATAGTTCCAAATTTGAAGAATGGTTTGCTCCATTTTGTTCTTTTTTGTTCTTTTTTTCAAAAAAAAGAAATAAAAAAAAGAAATTAAAAAATGGAAAGAAATTCTATGAATTTGGAAATCAAGTGTTCCATTTTTCAATTTATTTCCAAATTTATCAAATGGTTTGTTCCATTTGGTTCTTTTTTTCAAAAAAAAGAAAAAAAAAAGTGGAAATAAATTAGAATAATTTGGAAATGAACCAAATTGAAAACCATACTTGTATTTAGGATTCAAGTGGAAGGAATTAAAATGTAATGATTTGATTTTTTATTTCTCTACTGATTTAATTAATTACAACTATGTTCCAAATTTTTCAAATTTGGAAAGAAAATTGGTCCAATTTTCAAAGTCAATTTTTAAACTTATTATAGAATTTTTTATTGGGTATAGTAGGATTCGAACCTACGACCAGTTGGTTAAAAGCCGACTGCTCTACCGACTGAGCTATACACCCTTTATACGATTGACCTAATTTAATCATTTTATTTCTAAGTTAGTTTTACTAAAAAAAAAAGAACTATTCTATAAAGAATGAGCTTATTCCATTTTTTTTTTTAAATGGAATAAACTCATTAAAATCTAAAAAATACCTATTAACTCCAATCTAATGCACCTTTACGCCATTCATAAATGAAACCTATTGTTAAAATTATAAGAAAAATCATCATAGACCAAAACCCAAAAAAACCTACTTGATTTAAAGTTAATGCCCAAGGAAATAGAAAAGTTACTTCAAGATCAAAAATTATAAATAAAATTGCTACAAGGTAAAATTGTATATCGAATCGACTTCTCGCATCGTCAAATGGATCAAAACCGCACTCATATGCTGAAATTTTTTCTGGGTCCGACTTTTTTGTAGCAAAGATAAAAGAAACACCTACAAGAAGTAAAGAAAGAGCAAGAGCAATTAGAAAATAAATAAAAATGCCAATAAATTCTATCATTTTTTATATCTGTTTTTTTATTTAAATTTTTACGTTAAAATTTGGAATAGATACCTTTCCATCCTGTTCCACTTTGTTCCTTTTTTTTTTTTTCTTTTTTCAAAAAAAAGAACCAAAAAGAACCGGTTGAAAATTGGACCAATTTTCAAATATGGAAATAAATTTGACAAATTATTTCCAAATTATTCTAATTTTGAACCGAACCAATAAAAGTATTGAGGATATACGAGTTGGTTTTTTTCGTTTTCGTTCCAAATTTTTTTTTTCGAGGACAACGGGACTCGAACCCGCGACCTTTGGCGTGACAGGCCAATACTCTAACCAAACTAAGCTATGTCCTCTAAAAAGCCTGCAAAACTTTCTTAATTCTTTTTGTTACAAGAAAAAATCTATGATTTTGTTGATAATCTGTAGAGATTTTTAGGAGATAACTTTCTTCCAAATTTGACAAATTTGGAAAAAGATTCTTTTTGGAAAACTTTCCAGTCTATATAAACTACACAGTTGATTCAATTCTCTAAAGAAAATATCTAGGATTTCTTGACATTGATAACTCAAAATTATCAAAGTTTCACGGAAGAAATGGGATTCGAACCCATGGTACAAAAAAGTTTGTACGCTGATTTAGCAAACCAGTGCCTTAAACCTCTCAGCCATTCTTCCAAAAGAGCTGGTTCCATTTTTTTTTTCTTTATTTGAAAATTGATCCAATTTTCAAATAAAGAAAAAAAATTATAAAATAATGAAATTTATCTACGCTTCACGTGTTTTATAGTGAATCAAGTAATTTTCAAATCGTCCTAAAAATGGAACCATGATTAAAAAATAAATAAAGAAGAAAACTGAAGCACATTGGCCTACTAGAATATAAGGATCTTCAACAGGTTGTTGTCCAATCCAACTTAAGAGTAAAGTATCTGCCACAATTAACCAAAAAAATTTTTTATGAATAGGTCTAAAATTAGAACTACGAATTGGTGAAGTGTTAATAAAAGGTAAAGCTAATAATGATATAAATACAAGAGCAATTGCAGCTACACCAGCTAATTTATTAGGAATACTGCGAAGAATCGCGTAAACCCATAAAAAATACCATTCTGGTACAATATGTGCTGGAGTAGACATTGGATTTGCTGGAATATAATTATCAGGATGTCCTAACAGGTTAGGATAAAAATAAATAAATATTGAAAAAAAGATTGCAAAAGCTACCCAAGCTACTAGATCTTTAACATAAAAATAAGGATATAATCCAACTTTATCTACTGTTGAATTCGTACCTAAAGGGTTACTAGAACCATATTGGTGTAAAGCAGCTAAATGGACAACAGAAGCACCTACAATAATAAATGGTAATAAATAATGTAGGCTAAAAAATCGGTTTAAAGTAGCATTATCTACAGAAAAACCACCCCAAAGCCAAGTCACGATGCTATCTCCTACAACAGGAATAGCACTTGCTAAACTTGTAATTACAGTAGCTCCCCAAAAGGACATTTGACCCCAGGGTAAAACATAACCGATAAAGGCTGTGATAATCATTAAAAGAAGAATCACAACTCCAATACACCATAATAATTCACGTGGGCTTGCATAACTTCCATAGTATAAACCACGAAACATATGAATGTACACAATAATGAAAAACATACTTGCTCCATTAGCATGCATATATCGAAGAAACCAACCTCCTTCAACATCTCTCATGATATGTTCTACACTTAAAAAAGCTAAATCTACATGGGGAGTATAATGCATTGCTAAAAAAATACCAGTGGCTATTTGAACAATTAAACAAATACCCGCTATACTGCCAAAACTCCAAAAATAATTAATATTACTTGGAGATGGATAATCAACTACATGAGCATTTAAGACTGATAACACAGGTTGTTTTATTATAGAAACTCGTTTCATAGAATGAAAAAAAAAATGTTTGATAATAAATTTGAAATTATCGACACTGTTCCATTTCCAAATTCTTCTAATTTGGAACCATTTGAAAATTGGTCCAATTTGACTCCTAAATACAAGTATGGTTTTCAATTTTCCAAATTGAAAAATGGAACACTTCCAAATTTATCAAATTTATTTCCATTTTTTGTTAAAAAAAGGAACAAACCATTAGAAGAATTTGGAAATGAAAAAATTCTTCTAATTATTTCCAAATTTGTCAAATTTGGAAGCGAACCATTTATTTCCAAATTTGTCAAATTTGGAACAAAATTTCTTTCCATTTTTTCTTAAAAAATGGAACAAAGTGAAAAAGGTTCTTTTTTTTGAAAAAAAGAAAGATTCTTAAATTTGAGAAATTTAGGAATCAATAAGTCTCTTAAAGGAACTGGTTACAAATTGAATGAATTTGTAACCCTAAATTTCTCAAATTTAAGAATCAATTCCGCTCTTTTACAAAATTTAAGACCAAACCATCCTTTCTTTTCATTAAGAGTTGTACCTCATTGTTTAATTTCAATAAAAGAACAGGATAATTTAGATTTTTTTGAAAATTTTGTAAAAGAGAGACTTTTTTTGAATTTAGAATGAAAAGATAATTATGTAACAAATTTTATTTTATTCAGATAAATTCATTTCACTTTGTTCCATTTTTTCTTAAAAAATGGAAATAAATTCTTTTAATTTGGAAACAATTTGAAAAATTTATTTCCATTCTTTTTTTTCTTTCTTTTTTTTGAAAAAAAAGAACCTTTTTCCAAATTAGAAGAATTGTTTCCAAATTTATCAAATTTATTTCCATTTTTTAAGAAAAAATGGAACAAAGTGAAACATTTCCAAATTAGAATAATTTGGAACCAATTGGTCCAATTTTCAAATAAAGAACCAAATGGAACAAACTAACTGAGTGATTCAATGTATTACAAAATTGAAGACTCTATTTAGACTGATTCTCGAAATCCATTTATTGATGTGTGTTTTTTTTTAATTAGAGCAATTTTGTATTTTGTTAATGTACATCATATAGAGAAACAGCGAAAAATTGTTTGTCCCAAATTCTATGAATTTGAAAGTGAAACAATTTTTCAAATTTATTTCCATTTTTTCTTAAAAAAAGGAACAAACTTTTTTAAGAAAAAATGGAAATAAATTTTGTTCTAAATTTATCAAATTTGAAAATCAATGGTTCGCTTCATTTCCAAATTCTTCTAATTTGGAAATGAAACAATTAGATTAATCTGGAAAAAGGTTCTTTTTTTTTTCCATTTTTATCAAAGTCCAAGTAAACACCAGTCTTATAATAAATCTCCAATAGCTCAGAGGTAGAGCAGATGGCTGTTAACCATCTTGTCGTTGGTTCGATTCCAACTTGGGGAGATGGCTTCAGCAGAAATTTTTGAAAAATAATGGGATGTAGCCAAGTGGTAAGGCATCGGAATTTGGATCCGACATTCAAAGGTTCGAATCCTTTCATCCCAGTAAGAATTTTTTTTAAAGTCTAGATAGCTCAGTTGGTAGAGCAAAGGACTGAAAATCCTTGTGTCGGCAGTTCAAATCTGCCTCTAGACAAAAAATCAATAAAAACCATGTTCTGGAATCAGATAAAAAATTGTTTACTCGATTCATTCTTTCTGTCAGATCTGGGACTAAAAGGCACTGCCTGCTCCAAACAGCAAGGTGTAACGTTCTTTATGAGAATAAAGAATATGCTTTTTTTTTTGTAATAGAGTCTTGCAAAACTTTAAAATCTCTTTTTATGACGAAATTCTTTGAATTTACTGCATTGTTTTTGGAAAAACAATTACAAAAATTTCCTTTTCTTAAAAAAATCGATTTGTGTTTATTTTGATTATTCAAGCAGGTTAACAAGTCTAGTGTTTATGAATAATTATCTAGTAGTTTTTCTGGGAGTAGTTTGTTTTACTATTACACTTTATCATGCTGGACAGTTACACCTTTATATCTACGTTATGGCCCAAGGTGAATTTCAAGCAATTTGGAGTGGTTTTTTCACAATCCTTTCACCTTGGCTTCAATTTGTTTTACTCTTTTGCGGTTTCTCTTTGCAAATTACCACAATAAACACTCTTTTGGTTTTTTGTCCTAGTGTTCAGAATTTTATGTTTCAACACTATAGTGAAGATATTTTAAAGCAAAGAGGGTATAATGCTCCCACAAGCACACTGCAACGTGTAGCCACAATTTGTGCTATGTGCGGGCTAGGTCTATTTGGAGGTGAAGTGTCTAATCGTGGGGCTTATATTGATGAGTTAACCACGTATAAAGATACTTATACTATTTATGCTGATACTTGTGAGAAATCTAGTGTGACAGTCCAGCCACCTACCATTCCTTGATACAAACCTGTCATGAGTGAGGACTTCCTCACATCAGCTTTAACCGAAAAATAAACTCAGCAACTTGTGTTTTAGGGAACTTGAAATCTTTTTAGTAACTGAAAACAACTTGCTCTCTCTTTGGATTGAATTTGGTGTTTTTATCATTGAGTTTCCTTTTTTTTTAGGAAACTCTGGATGAGTGTCTGAGTGGTTTAAGGTACCGGTCTTGAAAACCGGCATACTGAAAAAGTATCGGGGGTTCGAATCCTCCCTCATCCGTTTCTTTAATATCTATTAATTATTTACCCATAAAAAAAAATTGTAGTTGTTTATAAAAAAATAAAGATCATTAATTTTTTAATTTCATTACTGTTCCAAATTTGTTAAATTTGGAAAGAAAATTGGTCCAATTTTTTTCATTTCACTTCATTTTCAAATTAAAATAATTTATTTCCATTTTTTTTTTTCTTTTTTTGAAAAAAAGAACCAAATGGAACAAACCATTTGATAAATTTGAAAACAATTATTCTAATTTCTTTTCATTTTTTAATAAAAACTGGAACAAAGTGACACTCTACAAAAAAAAGAAAAGTTATTGATTCTATTTTAAAATTACTTTCTTTTTTTTTTTAAAAGAAAGATCAAGCTTTCTTCGGGCAAAGGGTATTTAGCTCAGTTGGTAGAGCAATTCGCTTACAACGAAAAGGTCAATGGTTCGAGTCCATTATTACCCATCATATTACTCAACTCTTTCAGAAATTTTATTATTTTGTCAAATATTGGAGTAAATTTGTTCCATTCATTCCTCACCACTTGTAGTGAGGTTCGTAGATAATGCGGGTGTGGTGAAATTGGTAGACATACCAGGTTTAGGCCCTGGGGCTTTTAAGTCATACAGGTTCGAGTCCTGTCACCCGTATTCCCTGTTAAAAAAAGTTGATTTTCCAAAGAAAATCAAGTAAATGATTAAAAAACTTTTAAACTTATTTGCCGTAAAAAATTTACTGAATAACCACTTTGTTCCATTTTTTTTTTCTTTTTTTTATTTCTTTTTTTCAAAAAAAAGAACCAAAAAGAACCAAATGGAAAGAAATTCTTTAGATTTTCTAATGGGGACGTAGTTCAGTTGGTAGAACGTATGCTTTGCACGCATAAAGTCATCGGTTCAAATCCGATCGTTTCCAAAAAGTAAGTAAGGGTTTTCATAAAGGGTCCTTAAAATTTAAATTTAAGAATTTCTTTCTATATTTGAAAATTGGTCCAATTTTCGTTTCACTTCCAAATTTGATAAATTTGGAAACAATTCTTCTAATTTGGAAAAAGGTTCTTTTTGTTTCTTTTTTTCAAAAAAAAACATTTTTTACTTCCAAATTAGAAAAATTTGGAAATAAATAAAGAAATTAAAAAACGGAACAACCAATTATGACTCTAAACAGTAATGTATTTTGGGAAATAATTGGAATAATTTTTTAAATGTTTTCTCTTTTTTCTCAAGAAAATTAGAATAGATAATAAATAGAAATAAGAAAATACTCAATCAGCGTAACCGCTAATTTCATGAAAAATTCATTGATATGTTTCTTTTTTTAATGTAACCATAAAAATTTAAATAAATTCTTCAATTTTCTTTAATGTTACGTTATCTTTAAAATAGATGGAAAATTAGAAAGACCTATTACACTTACGATCCAAAATCTAATCCAAATTTTAAGTAATTTGGTTCTTTTTTTTCAAAAAAAGAAAACAATTAAAGAAAAAAAAATTTTTATTATGGAAAGTATGTCAAACCAATTATAAATTAATTGGGATTCTGTGACATTTCTTTTTGTTATGTCACTCTTTAAAAACTAGTTTTATGACTGTAAATTTTGCCAAATCTATTATAAAAATTGTACCCAAATGGATTCAATATTCTGTTTATCATAAAAATGAATTAATTTTGTATGTATATCCTGATTTTTTAATACCTTTTTTGTTTTTTTTAAGAGATCATATGAATACACAATATAAGGTGTTAGTCGATGTTACGGCAGTAGATTATCCTTCTCGTCCTCTTCGTTTTGAAGTAGTCTATAATTTATTAAGTATTCAATATAATGCACGAATAAGAATTAAAACATGTGTTGATGAAATTAAACCTTTAGTATCGAGTACTCAAGTTTATTCATCAGCTGGCTGGTGGGAACGCGAAGTTTGGGATATGTTTGGAATTTTCTTTTCAAATCACCCAGATCTTCGTCGTATTTTAACTGATTATGGTTTTCAAGGGCATCCCCTTCGTAAAGATTTTCCTTTAACAGGTTATGTGGAAGTTCGTTATGATGATTCGGAAAAACGTGTTATTACGGAATCTCTAGAGTTAACACAGGAATTTAGATTTTTTGATTTTTCAAGTCCTTGGGAACAAATTGAAAAAACAAGTTAATTTCAACTCACTCCTAAATACAAGTATTTAGGGGTGAATGGAACACTTTCCAATTGTTCTAATTTCTTTTCTTTTTTTTGAAAAAAAAGGGAACAAACCAATTCTTTAAATTCGGGGCAATTGAACTCTTTCACAAATTGGTTGAATTTGTGATAAAAAAAGAAGTCATAAAACAACAAAAGTTTCATTAACATTGAATTTATTTTAAAACTTGAGCTTATAGTTTAATAGGTTAGAACACGTTGCTCATAACAACGCAGTTGTAGGTTCGAGTCCTACTAAGCTCATTTAATTTATTTATATGTTTAAATTAAGAATTTTTCTTTTTTTAAATTCTTCGATAAACCCTATTATAGTATTTGAATTTATGCTTTGTTCCATTTAGTTGTTTTCTTTTTTTCCCAAATTAATCTAATGGTTTGTTCCATTTTTTAACAAAAAATGGAAATCAATTCATAGAATTGTTTCGCTTTGTTCCATTTTTTAATAAAAAATGGAAATAAATTACAAAAATTTGGATTCATAAATTAAGAAAATCATTATTTTTTTGAATTCAATCTCATTAAGATTTGTCCTAATTAGGTTCTTTATCTTTCCTAATTATTCTTATAGTTCCTTTCGTTTTCTAAATTCACAGAATTTAGAAAACGAAAGGAAAGTATGTTATTCCAAAATACTTGTATGATAGCAAATTTTGAAAAATTAAGAAAGGATTGAAAGCAATCAATTGTTCCAATTGGTTCACTTCATTTCCAAATTAAAATAATTTGGAAGTAAAAAACTTTAATTTTGGAATAAATTCTGTTCGGTTCACTTCCAAATTTGACAAATTTGGAAATAATTAGAATAATTTGGAAAAGGAACAACATAAAAAAAAAAGACATGAATTTATTTATCACAAAATTTAAATTATGTAATGATTTAAACAATTTTCTTCCAAAATACTTGTATTTTGGATCATTAACCATTTATGATTTTTACACCTTTAGAACAATTTGCAATAGTTAGTTTAATACCTATACGTCTAGGAAATATTTATTTATCTTTTACTAATTCATCATTGTATTTGTTATTATCTACAGGGTTAGTATTACTTTTATTTTATTTGGTAACACAAAATGGAGGATTTTTAGTACCTTCTCGATGGCAATCATTAGTTGAAATGATTTATGAATTTGTTGTGAGTTTAGTTGATGAACAAATCGGAAAAAAAGGACGCTTTGCATTTCCTTTAATCTTTACTACTTTTACTTTTTTATTATTTACAAATTTAATAGGTATGATTCCATATAGTTTTACCGCAACATCTCATCTTGTCGTGACTTTTGGGCTTTCATTGTCTCTCTTTATAGGAATAACTATTGTTGGTTTTCAAGTTCATGGCTTACACTTTTTTAGTTTCCTGCTACCAAAAGGTGCTCCTTTAATTCTAGCACCTCTATTAGTTGTTTTAGAACTAGTTTCTTATTGTTTTCGTGCAGTAAGTTTAGGTGTTCGACTTTTTGCTAATATGATGGCAGGTCACACATTAGTAAAAATTTTAAGTGGATTTGCTTGGACTATGCTTTCAGTAGGTGGTGTTCTAGCAGCAGCTTCTGTAATACCTTTCGCTATTGTATTTGCTTTAACTGGATTAGAAATCGGAGTAGCTTGCCTTCAAGCTTATGTATTTACAATTTTAACTTGTATCTATTTAAATGATGCAATAAATCTGCATTAATTTCTAAATAATAGTGAACTTTTTTCCATTTTTTTTTTTTCGTTTTTTTATTTCTTTTTTTCAAAAAAAAGAACCTTTTTCCAAATTATTCTAATTGTTTCCAAATTTATCAAATTTGGAAGTGAAACGAAAATTGGACCAATTTTCAAATAAAGAACCTTTTTCCAAATTATTCTAATTGTTTCCAAATTTGATAAATTTGGAAGTGAAACGAAAATTGGACCAATTGGTTCCAAATTTATCAAATTTGTAAATAAATATGGAAATAAATTAGAAGAATTTGGAACCAACTTACTCTCACTTAAGTATTCAGTGATTTTGAAATTCGAAAGATTAGAGATTTTGAATTTCAAAATCACTAAAACGAAAGTTCTAATTTGTTACTACTTCTTAATAAATGGCGGAGATAACTTAGTAGATTAAAGTATCTTTTTGTTGACTTTCTTTTTTTTGAAAAAAAAGAAAGTCGTAAGGTGGATATAACTTAGTAGGTTAAAGTGGTAGACTGTGACTCTACAAACACGGGTTCAAATCCCGTTATTCACCTAAAAAAAATTTCTCAAAAATTTTTAAACACATTATGAAATCTCTTGGCATTCAAAAAAAAAAGATTTCACCAATAATTTGTGGTGAAATCTCTCTTTATAAATTATAAAAGAATCTGCCTTTTGGATAAAAAGCAATTTGAAAATTTACGATTTTCTGTTGAATAAAGATTGACTAAGATCCTTTTCACTTCCAAATTTGACAAATTTGGAAACAATTCTTCTAATGGTTTGTTCCATTTTTTAAGAAAAAAATGGAAAGAAATTCTTCAAATTTGGAAGTGTTCCATCTTTCAATTTGGAAAATTGAAAACCATACTTGTATTTAGGAGTGAAGTCAAGTAAATTGAAGACCATACAAAGATTTAGAAGTGAATGGTCAAGAAAATTGTTCTTTCACTTTGTAGAAAACAACAGGTTGCGGATATAGATTAATGGTAAATCCTCTGCCTTCCAAGCAGCTAATGTGAGTTCGATTCTCACTATCCGCTTTTTTATTTAGAAGAATAAAGTCTAAAGTTTTTCCTAATTTAAAGGTGCTTTCGCTTCTCAATAGTTTTATTAAGGAACAAATTTATTAATTTTTTGAAGGGCCAAAAAGGTAGCTGCTTTTTCAAATTTGGAAAGTCACCTGTTCTTATTGGTTCCAAATTCTTCTAATTTATTTTCATTTGGTTCTTAAAAAAAAATGGAACAAAGTGTTCCATTCACTCCTAAATACAAGTATTTAAGAGTAAAATGAAATCAACAGAATTTTACAGTTTTAAAAGGATTTCTCCTTGAAAACTAGAAAGAGATAGAAATCCAGAAAAAACTACAGGGTATAGCGCAGCCTGGTAGCGCACCTGTTTTGGGAACAGGAAGTCATAGGTTCAAATCCTATTACCCTGATTTAAAAATTTGCCCAAATTTCATTTTTTTGATAATTGGACCAATTGATTTGTTCCATTTGGTTCTTTTTTTTTTTTAAAAAGAAAAAAAACCTTTTTCACTTTGTTCCATTTTTTAATAAAAATGGAAATAAATTTGACAAATTTGGAAATAATTTGATAAATTGGTTCCAAATTAGAATAATTTGGAACTGAATGAAAGAAATATGGAACGTTTTTTTTCCCAATTTTTCTAATAAGGTGCTGTAAATTCTTGCTTCAAAAATTTCAAGTTTTTTATGCCAAGAAAAGGTAAAAATCCAGTTGGAAAAGAAAACAAAAAAAAAAAAAGGTTCAACTTGGTCTCCAGAAAGAGAGAGCGATTTCATATTTGTATATAAACAATAAGTCAAGGAAATTTATGAAATCTAAGGATTTTTGGAATAATTGGTATTCAAATTGAAGAGGCACTCTAGAATTGATGATTTCTCCAAGAAATGAGTGAGGGCCTTTTTGAAAAATGGTTTAATTTTCATCCAATTAGAGATTCAGTCCTGATTGAGTACTTCACATTCTTTGTATCACAAAACCAAGTTCACACTTGTGAAAATAAAGAGCAAAAAAGGTAGAATTCCAAGAAACAATTGAGTTTTTTTAGGTAATCTCCGTATGATACACAAACATAAAAACGACATTTACGGTAAAAAAATTTTTCAAAATAAATGACTAATCAGTAAATAATTTATCAAAATTGTTTCAATTTTGATAAATTATTTACTCTAGAATAAAAACCTTTAGGACAAAATCATTCCAGTTTCTTTAAGATTAAACGCGTCGTTTTTTTGGAGGGCGACATCCATTATGAGCTATTGGTGTTAATTCTATAATTTGTGTTACATGTAATTTTGATTTATAAATAGCTCTTATTGCTGTAAGTTTTCCATACCCTAGACCTTTAATTTTTAAAATTATTGAGTTAAATCCTAGATTTAATGCTTTGGTAGCAACCATTTCAGCCACTGCTTGAGCTGCATAACTTGTTGATTTTCTAGAATTTTTAAAACCTATATTTCCTGCTGATGACCAAAATTTTGTATTTCCTTGTGTATCTGTTAATGTTATAATAGTATTATTTTGTGTACTTTGAATGTAAATTAGTCCTTTTTCATTTGATTTTTTTAAAAATTTTGACATGATTTTGTGATTTAAGTAGTTCTTTCTATTACTTTTTTATTTATTAAAGGTTTTTATAAACAATTTGGTTCTTTTTTTTTCTAAAAAAAAAAAGAACAGGTTCTTTCACTTCCAAATTAGAATAATTTGGAAATGAACTGAAACAATTTGAAAAATTTATTTCCATTTTTTCTTAAAAAATGGAACAAACATTTAGGTTCCAAATTTGACAAATTTGGAACCATTAGATTAATTTGAAACTAATTGGTCTAATTTTAAAATAAAGAGGTTCTTAAAAAAAAAGAACAAAATAAAAAGAAATTTTTCAATTTTTTTCCTTTAATTTCATAAAGAATTTTCAAAAATTTACTAAATTTTTTCTTCAATAAAACTATTGAGGTTTCCTTAGTTCTATTTTCTTTCCAAATTCTTCTAATTTGGAAAGAAAATGGAGTTGGTTCCTAAAAGAAAGGAACAATCTACTAGTTATTTATTAAAAATGCTTTTTAATTTTCGTCTAGTACAACTATTTCCATGTGTACGCTGTCCACGAACAGGTAACCCTTCAGTATGTCGAAAACCTCTATAACTCGCAATTTTTATTAATCTTTGTATATTTTTAATAGTTGAACGTTTTATTTCAGAACTTATGTTATAATTTTGATTTACTAATTGTGTTAGATGCTCTAATTGTAATGAAGATAATTGTTTTAATCGTCGATCTGTGCTTATGCCTAATAAATCACATATTTGATAAGAATTATGTTTACTTAAACCATAAATTTGAGTTAAAGCTATATAAAGTTTTTTTTTACTGTTTAAATTGGTGTTTAAAACATAGATCATAAAAATAAAGTTTAGTGAGAAATTTTTTACTAAATTCCAACCAATGGGTTACAAATTAGTCTAATGGTTTGTCCCATTTTGTTCTTTTTTTCTTTTCTTTTTCTATTTTTTTTCTATTTAAAAAAGAAAAGAGAATGTTTTGCTTCCAAATTTGACAAATTTGGAAATAATTATTCTAATTTGGTAGTGTTCCATCCACTCCTAAATACTTGTATTTAGGAGTTCATTGGATAAAAAATTATCTTTTTATTTTTTTTTACCTTGTTTTAGTAAAATTTGTTCATTTACTAGTCGAATTCCTTTCCCTTTATAGGGGGATGGGCGGCGTAAATTACGAATTTTGGCAGCTATTTGTGTTGTTTGGTTTTTATCTATACCAAAAATGCAAATAACGGTAGGATCTAAAAGAAATAATTTAATTGATGATGGAATTCTATAAATGAGATCATGACTATATCCTAATTTAATAAGTAAATTATCATTATCAAGACTAGCACGATAACCAATTCCGACAATTTTGAGATAAACAAGAAATCCACGAGTCACTCCTATAATTTTATTTTCGATAAGTTTTTTAAATAAACCAAAAAAAGATTTAGATGAACTTAAAAGCTCTAATTGGTTTTTTTCTTGATTAACAGAAATCCCCCCTAAACCTTTAGGATCCATTTTATTTAAATTAAAGTATGTATGTCCTAAAGGACCAGAAAATTGTAATAAATGATTTTTTTTTTCAATAGTTACCATATCAGGTATTTGAAATAAATGATGATGTAATTTAGATTTCATAGAATTTTAGCTTATTAAAGATTAGACAAATTGAAGTTTTATTCTTTCTTAAAAAAAAAAGAAAGAGAAAGGCTTCCCAATTATGCCTATATCTTAAATTGTTCCAATTTTGTCCTTTCTCCAATTTTATTTCCAAATTTATCAAATTATTTCATTTCACTTTGTTCCATTTTTTAATTTCTTTTTTTTTGAAAAAAAAAGAAATTAAAAAATGGAACAACCCATTATTCTAATAGGGAAAAAGTTGTTTTTCTTTTCTTTTTTTCAAAAAAAAGAAAGTAATTTTAAAATTTGGATTTCCTCTTTTTAGTTGCATTTTGTTTATACAAAAAGGACAGAATCCAAAATGTTTAGGTTTTGGACTCTTTTCTAAGTAGCATTCAACAAGAAGTTTAAAAAGTAATGATTAAATTCATATTCTTTTTGAAAAAGGCATTTGAAACCCACTCATTACTAATAATGTACTCTTTTTATTAGAATTAGATAAAACAAATGTTAGATTCATACCATTAAAACTATCCATTAATTCAAAGTTGTTTTCTAATTCTGGAAAAATCATTAAATTTTGAAATCCAAAATTATGTGTTGTTCTTTTTTTTGAAAAAAAGAACGACTTATCCTGTTTGTTATACAAGATGGGCAAGTGATTTGAATTCCTTTGTTTACTAAGTTTTTTTTTTGAATAATCGCGAATACGTGGAAAAATTATTTTAGAAAGTTTATCTAAAAAATTATACATTAAGTTGTTGCATAAAATTACTTTACATCCTATAAGTTGATGTTGACGAATTTTAAAATTGGCTATAGATTTTTGGGCATAAGTTAATTGAGGTTTTTGGCCTGAGATTAACTCTAATGCAGCTAAAGTTAAAAGGATCAACTTTTTATCATTAATATATTTTTTTGATGTGGTATTTAATACTATTTTTTCTAGACAAGGGAGTTGCATTACAGTCGTATAATTATGTTTTAAAATTAAATCGTAAATAAGAATGTGTTGATAATGTTTTTTACTCAAATTTTCTTGGTTTGTAATCAAAAAATTGCAATTCTTATTCCAATTTTGTGTTTGTTCTATATTTTTTCCTTTTTCAAATTCAAGTAATTTGATATCATCTTTAACTTTAGGGTTGAAAGGGATTTTCAAATCCTGAAATTTTGTAGACAATTTATTAGTTTTAATCTCTTTTCTATTCATAGAAATCACTTTTTAATACAGAAATAGTTACAATTGTTTTTTTCTCTTTTTTTAATAGAACTTATAGTTCCTTTTTGGTTCTAAAAAAAAAAAAAAGAACCTTTTTCTAAATTTGATAAATTTGGAAATAAAATTGGACCAATTTTTAAATAAAGAAAATTTTATCAAAGGTTTAATTCCTAAATAGGATAAACTCTAATTTGGTGATGCATTTTAAGATTTTTTATAAATCTTTTTATTCCTCACTACTTGTAGTGAGTTGTCCCTAAATACTTGTATTTAGGAACAATTTACTTCCAAAGTTTTCAAATTTGGAAACAAATTGAAGATCATACTTGTTGTTCTTTTTTACAAAAAAAAAAAGAAAAAAAGAACAAAAAAGATTTTAGAATAATTATCAGTCTAATTTTCTAACTATTTTTTTATGTCTCTCTATATGATATGCAAAGAAAAAAAATTGTCCCTTTCGTCTAGAGGTCTAGGACATTGCTTTTTCAAGGCAAAAACACGGGTTCGAACCCCGTAAGGGATACATGTAAAACACTTTGTAATGAGGCTAAAAATTTAGACCAAGTGGTAAGTTTCACTAATTTTAAAATTTTAATTCCATTTTTCTTTTTAAATTATTCTAATTTGAAAAGAAAATAGAAATAAAAAACCAAAAAGACAATTAAATTTTTTTTGTATTTCTATATGATATAGTGAAAAAACATTGAGTAACTCATTTTTCAAAAATTTAATAAATTTGTTCCTCAATACAAATATTGAGGTTTCCTTAATTCCACATTATTTTACTAGTTGATTTTTTTTTTACCAATAAAAAAAAATGAAAAAAATCCTTTTTTGAAGAAAAAGTTACTATCTTTTTCCGGCATTTATACGGGTTCAACTCCTGTAAAGGATACCAAGAATAATCTTAGCCTTTTGAATACAAATCAACTAAAAAAAAATTACATTATGTTAGACGGAGCAAAATTAATAGGAGCTGGTTGTGCTACAATCGCTTTAGCTGGTGCAGGTGCTGGTATTGGAATCGTTTTTGGTTCATTAATTAATTCTGTTGCACGCAATCCTTCATTAACTAAACAATTGTTTGGTTATGCGATTTTAGGATTCGCTCTTACAGAAGCTATTGCATTATTTGCATTAATGATGGCGTTTTTGATTCTTTTCGTATTTTAATCGAAAAACTAAAAATTAGTTTCATTTTTTACTTTCCTGTTCCTAATTTTTCAAATTAGGAACAGGATTCAAATTGGAAAATCTTTCTGATTTTCTATCCATTTTTTTTCTTTGTTGTTTGTTCCATTTGGTTCTTTTTTTTCAAAAAAGAAAAAAAAAATGGAAATAAATTTGTCAAATTTGGAAGTGAAAGAGGTTCTTTTTTGTCAAAAAAAGAAAAAAAATGAAATGAGAACAAATTTCTTTGATTTCACTTAAATTTAAACTTCAATGAAATCAAGTGAAAGAAACCAATGCTACTCTATGAGTATCCGAAAAATAAAGAACCTATCTTGATTCAAAAAAAGTGAAACACCCGAACATTTTAAACTTCGATTTGTGACCCCTTTTGTTATCATATGTACTAGAAAATCTGGGAGACGTGGTAAAAATCAAGATAATAGAAAAAAAAATTATTAAATTTTTTAATTTCTTTTTTTTTGAAAAAAAGAAAAAAGAACAAAATGGAACAACCTATTTCAAAATGTAAAAAAATCAATTAAAAAAAGATCGACGGAATAGTTCAGTTGGTAGAACAGTGGAATCATAATCCATAGGCCGTTGGTTCAAGTCCATCTTCCGTCAACATCAAATTCTTGACTTTGAACTTTATTGAATTCTACCTATTAAAACATTATTCTTTTTCCAATAAAAAAAAGGATAGTGTTTATTATATAGACATTACAAAATGAAATTTGAAACCCGTCTCCAAAAAGCAAAAAAAGGAACCAGACAGATAACTATTCATAACAATCAAAGAAAGAAAAATGAATTAGTTAATTTGTTCCATATGGTTCCAAATTATTCTAATTTGGAAAGAAAATTGGTCAAATTTGTTCACTTTGTTCCATTTTTTAATGAAAAATGGAACAAACCATTTATTTCCAAATTTGATAAATTTGGAAGTGAAGTGAAATAACAAAACCAAACAAAATAAAGGTAAAAAAATTAATAGTTTATCTATTAAGAGCATTTAGTGAATGCCTAGACAGAAGAAGATCAGGGACGTTAAACGCAACGAAACGCCATAAGTAAGGTGCGAAAATCCCGAGAACTATGGATTTCCCTTAAGGAAACTACAAGATTACATTTGACCTAGTGAACTGAAACATCTAAGTAACTAGAGGAAAAGAAATCAACCGAGACTCCGTTAGTAGTGGTGAGCGAACACGGATTAGGCCTTCATTCTTTCAAAATTTTTTATATTGAAGTTGGTTGGAAAACCACGCCAAAGAAGGTGATAGCCCCGTAAACCTATGTTAATTGGAAAAAGAATGAAAACACGAGTAAAACGAAGATCTCCTTTGTTTGAATTAGGGGGACCACCCTCTAAGCCTAAGTACATTCTTCTGATCGATAGTGAACAAGTACCGTGAGGGAAAGGTGAAATAGACCCCTAAATAGGGAGTGAAACAGATCCTGAAACTGAATGCTTACAAGCAGTCGAAGCTTTAAAATAAAAGTAACGGCGTACCTTTTGCATAATGGGTCAGCGAGTAAATTTATGAAGCAAGCCTAAGCTCTTAGGTGGAGGCGGAGTTAAAGCAAGCTTTAAAAGAGCAAGTTAATTGTTCCTTTTTTTTTTAGAGGAATCAAACAAGTTTCTTAAATTTGACCCGAAACCAAGCGATCTAATCATGAGCAGGTTGAAAAAATGATAATACGTTTTGGAGGACCGAACCCACATCTGTGGCAATAGATGGGGATGACTTGTGATTATGGGGTGAAAAGCCAATCGAGCTTGGAAATAGCTGGTTTTCTGCGAAATCTATTGAGGTAGAGCGTATACATGAAAAGTAAAAAGGAGGTAGAGCACTCGTTGGGTGATGGTGGCCCAAAGCCTTACTGATCCCATGGAAACTCCGAATACCTTGTTACTATGTATACAGACAGACTAGAGGCGCTAAGGTTTCTAGTCAAAAGGGAAACAACCCTGATCGAACGCTAAGGTTCTCAAGCAATTTCTGAGTGGTAAAGGAAGTTTCTAGGCGAAGACAACCAGGAGGTAGGCTTGGAAGCAGCCATCCTTTTAAGAAAGCGTAATAGCTCACTGGTCTGTTGACAACTGCTGACAACTACACGTAGTTGTCACTACGGAGTTGTCACTGTCTAGGAGCACCTAAAATGTATCGGAGCTCAAGATATTCACCGAAGCGGCGATTTTCGTTCTTGTCCTTAAAACTGGGTTTTAAGGTAAAAAATGAAAAGGTAGCAGAACGTTCTGTAAATCATTGATGTTTCATTGTAAAATGAAATTAAGATATCAGAAGTGAGAATGCTGACATGAGTAACGAAAAATCATGTGAAAATCATGATAGCCGAAAGTCCTAGGTTTTCTACAGACCGTTTCTCGGTGTAGAGTGAATCGGCCCCTAAGCTTAGAGCGATAGCTTTTGAGTAATGGGCACAATGATTAAGATTCATTGATGTTTTATCTAGTGACGGCCAAGAAGACACTGGGCAAGATACTGGATATCTTGTTGCGTGACTTTCTGATTTCATTCTAAATTCTTTGAATTTGGAATAGGAGAGGCATTCTCTTTTTAAAAAGAGAAGACAGTGTCACATGGTCCAGGAAAAAACTAGATTTTTTCAATTTTTTTCTTTATGGTTCTTTTCTTTTCTATTTTTAAAAAAATAGAAAAGAAAAGAACCATAAAGAAAAACAAAAAGAAAAGAAAAAAACACCGTACTTAAACCGACACTGGTGGACTTGTTGTAAAAACTAAGGCTAAGAGAGAATCATGTTGAAGGAACTCGGCAAATTACCTCCGTAACTTCGGAATAAGGAGGACATGAAATGTTTGTTTTTCATTGTTCTTTTCTTTTACTTGAAAAGAAAAGAACAATGAAAACAAAACTTCCATGTGGCACAGAATAGGGGGTGGCGACTGTTTACTAAAAACACAGGACTCTGCTAAGTGGTAACACGATGTATAGGGTCTGACACCTGCCCGGTGCTGGAAACTTAACAGGAAGGGTACGTCTCTTTTAGGAGACAAGCTCTGAATTCAAGGCCCAGTAAACGGCGGCCGTAACTCTGACGGTCCTAAGGTTAAATGCATTTCATTTACGCTCGACTTCTTTGAAAATTGGATAAATTTTCAAAGAAGTTAGAATCGCTAGCCTTAGTAAAACTAAACTATATGCTGGAAACTCCTCAAAAACTGTGTACTACTCGTTAAGATACTTTCACTCCTTTTTCATTCCAAATTTGAAAAATTTGGAAAGAACCAAGTGAGTGGTTCTTCAATACATGTATTGAAGAACAAATCAAGTAAATTTTTGAAAGCTCTTTATGAAAATCAAAGGCGTTTTCTAAAACACTTTTCAGTAAAAATGTACAAGGCAAGGGGACAATCAGCAGGAAAGATTTTTGAGGAAATTCTTTCAATCCAAAATCTCCAGATTTTATACTAAATTTTTGAAATTTAGAATAAGAAAGAGAATCACTCAAAAAAATCCCCAGAGACTATACGTTTGGGGGTTTTTTGTTGCAAAAAAAAAGAATTTATGAATTTACAAACAGAATGGATAGTAGGATTTGTTGATGGTGAAGGATGTTTTCACATTGGAATCAATCAGAACAACACTTTGAAATGTGGATACCAAGTTCTTCCTGAATTTACAGTCACACAACATAAACGAGATATTCAAGTACTTCATGCACTTAAAAAATATTTTGGATGTGGTGTTGTACGAGTGAATCATGGTGATCGATATTGTTATCGGGTTCGTGGATTTCAACATCTTCAAAAAATTATAGTTCCTTTTTTTGAAAAACACAAGTTACTTACTAAGAAACGTGTTGATTTTGAAAAATTTCGTACTGTAATAAATATGATAGAAGAAAAACGTCACCTCACTTCAGAAGGATTAGTAAAAATTCGTGAAATTCAACAAACCATGAATACTAAAGAGAACAAATCTCAAAATTTTTAAATTTGATAATTTCTTTTTTTTTTTTTTTAAGAACTAAATAAAACAAACTCAACCAATTCTTAAAGCACAAAAAATCTAAGATAGAGTCCAGCTTTTTATGAAAATAAAAAGATTAACTGAGCGAAATTCCTTGTCGGGTAAACGGAAACTTGCCCGAAAGTTTAGTAATAAATTGTGTTTCAAGTTTTATAAAATCAATTAATTTTTATAAAGCCTTGTGAAAATTGGATCAATTTTCATTCCAAATTTAGTAAATTTGGAAAAACTAGTAAATCGACTCATAACGGGGGAAGCCTACAATTTGTGATAAACAGGCAAATCATGGTAATCCCGTGGGAAGTTTGATAATCGTAGTAGAAAACATTATAAAAATCTTTTATCAAACCCCGTAACGACTGATCCGAAAGGAGAGGCTTTCTTTTTTAGAAGGCAACACGTCGACCCTTATCAGTTTTCTTCCGATTTTATGGTTTTGAAAAAACCTACCAAGTCGAGATAAGGTGAAGGTATAGTCTGATCTTTATGGAAACATAAAGTTAACACAGTCATACAAACAAGATTTGTGAGACATGAAGTTCCGACCTGCATGAATGGTGTCACGACTTCCCCGCTGTCTCCAACATGATCTCAGTGAAATTGAATTCTCCGTGAAGATGCGGAGTTCCCGAAAGTAGACGGTAAGACCCTATGCACCTTTACTATAATTTAGCATTGAAAAAAGAGTCTAAATGTGTAGAATAGGTGGGAGTTTTTTTTCAGTTCATTGAAGAAAAACATCAATGAAATACCACCCTTTTTTTCTCATTTTTCTAACCTTAAAAAAAATCTTCCAATTTTGTTCCATTTTTTATTAAAAAATGGAAACAAATTAGAATAATTTGGAACAGAAAAAGGGACCATGTTAAATGGGTAGTTTGACTGGGGCGGTCGCTTCCTAAAGAGTAACGGAAGTGTGCGAAGGTAAGCTCAAGCTGGACGGAAATCAGCTGAAGAGCGTAATGGTAGAAGCTTGCCTGACTGTAAGACTTACAAGTCAAGCAGAGACGAAAGTCGGCCATAGTGACCCGGGAGTTCTTGGTGGAAAGGCTCTCGATCAACGGATCAAAGGTACGCTAGGGATTAATTCTGTTAGTCCTCGTTTTTTGTGAGAAGAACGTGCGTTTCTTGAGAAAACCTCTCAAGATAAAAAAGACTGGGTGAATTGCAAGAACGCTTCAGTGATGATCATCACCATGCCAACTTGCAGCGAAGCATTTCAAAAGGATACTACTGTAGAAATGAACGTTCAACGACTAGAGAGTGAGAATTTCCTATCAATAATCTCTCCACGAGCGCCCAGCAACTCTCTTTACAGACTTTATGACATAAAAACCAACACAATTTCAGAGAACCCTTCTTGAAGAATATAAAAAAAACCTCTCTTTATCACAACATCTTTTTGATATAAGTATAGGGACGCTTCTAGGTGATGCCTCAATTCAAACTCAAAATGGTGGAAAAACATATCGATTGAAATTTCAACAATCGGATGCTCGTCACCGTGACTATTTATGGCATTTACATAGTCTCTATTCTGAGTGGGTTCTTTCTTCACGACCTTTTTATGACCCAACACAAGCTATGTGGTCATTTCAAACGATTTCTCATAGTGAATTTTGCTCATTAGCAACACTTTTTATTCTTGATCGTGACGGAAATCGAAGCCAAAAACATATTCAACACGGCCTTATTGAGAAATATCTCACACCTCTTGAAAATTGGACCAATTTTCAAAAAGGTCTTGCGTATTGGTTTATGGACGATGGAGGAAGATTAAGTTATAATAAGGACTATGAACGAAAAGGATTTGTCTTAAACACTCATAGTTTTTCTCAAAATCAAGTAGAACTGTTGTGTCAAGGTTTAGAGGAAAAATTTCGATTAAAGTGTTGGCCTAAACAAAACAAAAAAAATGGATCATTGTGATCTCAGGTCATGATCATGCGAAGATGTTGGATTTAATCGGAGAGTATGTGATTCCATCTATGCGCCATAAAGTCCCAAAAAGCACAGAGTTGATGACATAGTCTGAACTCTATGGAAACATAGAGAAATAAAGGATAAAGAGCCTTTATGGTAACACAATTGAACAGGCTGATGACTCCCAAGAGCTCTTATCGACGGAGTCGTTTGGCACCTTGTAATGGGGTCCCAGATTTGAATAAATCTGGTGAGAATGAAGCTATATGCTGGAACCTCCGATGTATCTAGAGACGCTTGTCAAAATCTGAGTTTCAGATATCTGACAGAAAAAGAAATCTAGTGCGGACAATCAGCAGGGAAGTACTTGAAAGTACCCCTCAACGACTACACGCTTCACTATCAAAAGACTGATACATTTTCAATGTGTCTTTCACTTGAATACATTTAGAAACACCTTTTGATAGATGATATAGTCTGATCTTCTAAGCGATTAGAAGGATTCCTTAAACACTAAAGAGCTTTGGTGTTTTCTTTGCCGTTCACTTGGTTCCATATGGTTTGTTCCATATGGTTCCAAATGTATCAAATTCTTTCAGTTGATTTTATTCCATAATTCTTCTAATTTGGAAATGAAAGAACCAAGTGAGGAATCAACCCAAAAGTTTAAGGAACGTTGAGATTTATTTTTATGCAATTTAGTCAATTACAAAAAGAAATTTTAATAGGAATTTTATTAGGTGATGCATCATTAAGTTGGAACAGGAATCAAACAAAAGCTCGTTTATCACTTCGACAAAAAAATAAATTCTATTTTGATCATTTATGTGATGTTTTTCAAAACTATATCACAGCAAAACCTCGTCAAAATAAACAAACAGGTGTCTGGGAGTGTGATACACGATTTTTTTCAGAATTTCGGTTCTATAAAAAAGAATTTTACACGTCCAAATTTGACGAATTTGGAAACCAAACCAACACCAAAAAGGTTCCTCGACTGATTCATCGATGGTTAACACCACAAGCTCTTGCTTATTGGTACATGGATGATGGAAGTCAAAAATGGAAAGGGCGTTCTTCAGGAGTAAGATTCTGTACCGATTGTTTTACACATCAAGAAGTGAAAAGACTTGCGGCTGTGTTAACAACTCTCTATGGAGTAAAAACTTCAACTTTTTTTCAACGTAAAACACTTAGAATTTACATAAGTGGTCGTGGAAAAAATGCAATCACTTTTGGGAAACTCTTGATTCCCTTTATTCATCCTTCTATGATGTATAAAATTCCTACTTCTTGGTTTCATAAAAATCTAGAAAACAAAAAACTCAATTAACATTATGCGATTACAAAAGCCATAGTCGAGGCTAAAGTGGGTGAATTGCAAGAATCTCTTTTTCGATTACCCGAGAAAAAGACAATTTGCAGCGAAGCATTGTGAATGGAAAAAAAAAGTAACAATGAACGTTCAACGACTAGAGAGTGAGAACTTCCTATCAATACCCTCTCCACGAGCGCCCGCTACCATATTTTTTTGAATTATGAGTAAACTTATAAAAAACACAAGAGATGGATATCATTTGAATTCTCCCTATTGGCAAAATTATAAAAAAACTCTCCCAAAATTACCGCAAGACTGTTTTGATACAGCCGCAGGAATGATTTTAGGTGATGCCACAATGTAGTACGCTAGTCGTGAAGCATTGATAAAATTTGAGCAAGGGGTTAAACAAAAAGAATTTCTGTTTCATCTTTTCGATTTGTTTTCAAGGTATTGTTTTATGGTAGAGCCTGGAATCAGATATGAAAAAGATAGAAATGTGAAAAGTTATTGGTTTAAAACGTTTTCTTTTCCTGATTTTACTCATTTATTTCTTTTAATTCACGAAAAAATCAATGGAAAATGGAAAAAAAGAATAAAGGAAGGACTTGTTCGTGACTTTTTAACTCCAAAAGGATTAGCTTATTGGATTATGTGTGATGGAAGTCTGCAAAAAGATAACCTTACGCTGATTCTTGATACTCAAAGTTTTTCTTTACAGGAAAATTCTGTTTTATCAACAGAATTAAATAAGAAATTTTCTCTCCATTATCGTGTGATTTTACATAAAACACACTATTAGGTGATTGAATTTCCTCGTCAAGATAGTGAGAACCTCGCTGCTCTAATCAAACAGTATCTCATCCCAAGTATGCTTTATAAACTTCCCAATTCAAAAAAGTAAGGTAATGACATAGTCTGAGCTACTCTGTGAAGAGTAGAAATTTAGGATAAAGAGCCTAAATGATAACATAACTGGTCGACTCATCGCATCCTCGAGCTGAAGAAGGTTCGAAGGGTTCGGCTGTTCGCCGATGAAAGCGGTACGTGAGTTGGGTTTAGTACGTCGTAAACACACACAAAACTTTATTGCGACCATAAAGTGTGAACTTTATGAAAAATTCGCCTCATAACGGTGGAGCCCTTTGAGTTTCGTACACTCAGAGGGGAATACCGTGGGAAGTTTAAGAAAAAAACAAGAAATTCTAATTATGCAGCAAATTCTTTTAACACCTTTTCAAAAATCTCTCCTTTATGGATCTCTTCTTGGTGATGCTTCTTTGTATCCCAAAGGAACAATTCAATTTGAACAATCTCATGTTCATAAAGAGGAGATTTTTTGGCTTTTTCAAGAATTGAAATCTCTCACAACAGGAAAACAACCGAGTTTGGTTACACGCTTTGATAAACGAACTCAATGTGAGTCTTACAGTTATAGATTTTACACTCGTAGTTTTTTTAGTCAGTAGAGATCTCTTTTTTATGATGAAACAAAAAAAAAAATTACCAAAAGATTTTGAAAAAAATTTAGATGCTATTGCTTTAGCTATTTGGTTTCTTGATGATGGCGGTAGAAGTTCTGGTGTCCGTTCTGGAGTAATTTTTACTGTTGATAGTTATACTTCAGATGAGATTACTCGAATTCAAGAAACATTCTTTGTCAATTTTAGAATTCAGACTCAATCCTATACAAGTGGGACTAGTAAAAAAGTTCTTGTTCAAAAACGTCTTGCAATAAGTGGTTCAAATTATGTGACCTTTTACGCTTTAGTGTCACCACTGATAAAAAAGATTCCAAGCATGGCTGAAAAAAAAATTACCAGATGTTTCACATCTCTTATAACCCCGTAACGACTTTGCTAGAAATGGCAGGATAGCTTGATTTTGTAACAGACAAGTTATAACACGGCGACTCTCGTTCTACCAACGAGATGATGGTATAGTCTACGCCCTTAGTAATAAGGGAAATTCCTTGAGTGATCAAGGGTTCCTAAGGTCAGATTTTGTTTGAAATGTTGATGATGGAATCAAGTGGAGACAGTACGGATCCTATCTTTTTCGGGTGTGAAAAATTGAGAGAACCATTCCCTTGTACGAGAGGACCGGGAATGACGAACCTCTAGTGTATCAGTTGTTGCGCCAGCAGCATCGCTGAGTAGCTACGTTCGGAACGTAGAACTGCTGAAAGCATCTCAAGCAGGAATTCGTTTCTCAAAACAAGTTTTTGAGTTCGTAGAAGACTACTACGTAATAGGCGAAATGTATATTCATAGTGATATGTTTAACAAAAAGAAATTTTTGTTAAGAGCTAACTCGTACTAACTCTAAAGACGTTTCGACTAAAAGTCGAAACGTCTTGATTTTTTTTTATCTTTTACTGACAAAAAAAAAATCTTTATAGTCTTGTAAAAAAAATACATAAATATGGAATTCCTTTATAATTTTATAAATAAAAAAGCATCCATTTTCGATGCTAAAGTATTTCTAAATAATGAAAAAAATCAGAAAAAAGCTGCACGCTTTTTTTATTCAAGCTCTCAAATTACCGCTTTTTTTTTATTTTCAAATTGGGGTAAAACGTTACTTGGTGTTTTTTTAGGTGTTAATTTTTATTTTAGTATGGGTTATTTTACAATGAGTGTTGCAGTTTTTGCACATTTGGGTGTTATAGAAGGTACCAAATTTTTAATTGTAAACGTACCCTTTGCTTTATTACTGATATTTGTTTTTAATATAGTGTTGATGGATTTAACTTTAATAAACACTTTTCTTATATGTTGTCCTTCCGTGAAGAATCGCATAAAGAAACTCTATGGTGAAAATTTTATAAAACAGCGTTTCTATAATTCGACGATGGCCTCGGCGAAAGCGATGGCTCAAGTTTCAAAACAAATAGGTATTGGAGTCGCTGCAGGAATTGTAGGTGGAGCCGTAGTTAATACTATGGGTGAGGTTCTTTACTCTAAAAATTATGAAAAATATGTTGATACCATTGTGAAATATTCCGAGTTACGTGCCTCATTGGAGCCTCCAAAAAAAGGGTTCTTTGGTATAAAATTGGGTGGTCGGTAATTGATTTGGGTTTTCTCTTCTTTTTCAATGGAACAAATAGGATCTAATTTTTTTTAAAATTAGTTTTTTTTAGAAAAAAAAAACAATATACAACAATAAATTTTGGTAACTCTAGAGGTGGTTTTGAATTCTTTTCTATAAATCATAAAAATCCTGTAACTATACATTACTTAACTATAAACAATTATGCTTTTATTTATTGAAAAAAAATTTCAAAATCTTGGTACTTTTTTAGATAATACGATTTTTAAAAAATCAGCTTTTTATACTTTTTTTTGTAAATTTTTTGATTCTACAAGTCGAATTACCAATTTTTTATTATTTAATAAAATAGGGTACTTTTTATTTCTTTTTTCTATAGGTTTATTTATTCATCATTACTTTAATTTTATAAATACTTTTCTTTTAAACATAAAACTTTTTGGATTTTCTAAAATTTTTTATAATCTTTCAATGATGCCTCTTGGCTTTCAATTTGGTGTTTTTTTTCTTTTTTTTTTTATCAAGTGATTTCAATTAACACTGTTCTCGCTTATTCAAAAAAAATCAACATTTATATGAAAAAAAAATATCATGAAAATATTATGAAAGACCTGCATTATAATAGTAGGTTATCTACAGCTTTACGCAGCTTAATTCCGGCAGCAACCGCTGTTTGTATTTTTTGTGGTAAAGATACAATTGATGCCTATAAAATTAAAACTATTTCAGGTGATTGGAAAGAAGTAGCACAAACGGCTCTAAATTCTGGGCAAACTCCACCAAATCACCCGATTAATGTGATTATTCACACAACAAATTCTAATAATACTTCAGTAACTCAACTAACAACCTCAAAATAGGGTACAAAATCAGTTAATGGTTTCTACTTGATTGACATAATAGTAATGATAGCACCTTTATTTTCTTTCCGAAATTTAAGTATTTAGATTTGGTTCTTAATACTTGTATTAAGGACCAAACCACCTTTTTTTCTAAATAGAAAAAAATGAGAATAAAAACTCAATAAATAGAGTGCTTTCTTTTCAATAAAGTTGTATATATGACACATTCTGCAATACTTACTTTGACTTATGCACGTATATAATAAATTTGTCAAGTTTTTTTTATAAAATAGAGTGATTTTTCTACTTACTTTTGACGAAAACTCTGTTTTTGTTAAAGAAAAATCAAACTTTTTTTATTTGGATTTTAACCACAATCATTGAATCAACACAAATGTTGACGGAAACCATTTAAAAAGAAAAATTTAGACTAAACAGCCGCAGATAATGAGCGTCTTCTTGAAGAAAATCATTATAAATTGTTCAGTAATCTTACAATTGGTAAAACAAATGATAGAAAACTTGGAAGGTCTTCCATAATAAAATTCACAGGTAAACAGACTTTGTAATTAGAATTTAAAAATCAGTCAATAAAAGAAGGTGCTTTGGTCTTTAATATACGTATTAATAACCTAACCTAAATACAAGTATGGTTTGTTCCATTTTTTAAGAAAAAATGGAAATAATTTTGAAAAATTTGGAAATGGGAAGTAAATAACTTCAAGTTTTTTAAACTTTAGTTCCTTGTGTGCTTTTTCATCCTTTAAATCAGTGGAAAACAAAGAGTTTAAAATGAATACAATCAGAAATTTTTCTAGTAGAAACTTATTATGAAAGACGAAATACTGTTGATATGTTATTACTGAAAAATTCAATTAGACTTAGATTACAGCAAAACAAGTTAGAAGTTCATTGCGTTTTAGTCTTGATTTTTTGTACTAGTAAACTTTTTAATAAGAGAATGAGTTCTATATAGTGGCAAATTTTTGTGATTTCTATAAGGTGCTTTAAATTATTAATTCAATAATTTAAAGCACCTTATACTAGACATCAAATTCTCAATCATGGTGTTTATTAATTGATTGCTTTAATGGTAACTAAAATATTTCTAATATTTTAGAAGTCTATAATAGAATTTTCAAAGAAAGTTCAAAAAAGATCAGATCAACAAAAAAAAAATAGAAATTATTTAAATTTTTTATAAAAATAGAAGTAAATGGAATGTTTATCATATAGAGTGGATTTCTATTATTCTTTTGGTAAGAGTTAGAAATTATTTAAATTTTACTGATTTTTTACCTTTGAGTTTCTTTTTAAGGTGCTTTAATTCCTAAATACAAGTTGTTCTTTTTTTCAAAAAAAAGAAAGTCAGTTCTTTCCAAATTAGAATAATTTGAAACCAATTGGTCCAATTTTAAATACAAGTATGGTTTTCAATTTGGTTCCAAATTTATTTCCATTTTTTCTTTTTTTGAAAAAAAGAACCAAATAGAACAAACAATTAGAATAATTGTTTCCAAATTTATCAAATTTGGAAGTGAAGTGAAATGAAGTGAAAAAGGTTCTTAAAAAAAAAAGAAATTAAAAAATAGAACTAACTATTTATCAAATCTCTTTCCTTTTTTTAACAAAAAAAGGAACAGACCATTAGAATCATTTGGAAAAAGGTTCTTTTTTTTGAAAAAAATCAAGCACAAGTAATACACATAGCTAAATAATCAAACTTTAAAAAAAAATGGGTCAAAAAATCAATCCAATTTCTTTAAGATTACATTCTACAAATCGACACTTTGATAGTTGTTGGTATAGTAATTACTTTTATAAAAATTTAATAACTAAAGATATTTTTTTACAACAATACTTTAATAATTTTTTGAAATTATTGAAACTTCCTACAGGTCGTTATTCAATTCAGCATTTACAAAAAAAAACTCAAGTTTATAATTTCTTGTGTTATCCAAAATTCACAAGAGAATGGAGATCTAAAATTTTTGGGTTAAAAAAAAAAAAGAATTCTTTCAAAAAAACTCGATATTTTTTAAAAACTAAAGCAGAATTCAAAAAAAAAGTAAAAAAACACACAAAATTAAACTCTTTTTATACTACTTTAAATCAACTTGCACTCCACAAAATTCAAAAAAAAATTACGAGTTTTCAAAATTTTCGATTATGGTCAACATTATTAAAAAAATCAAGATTAAAAAAAAATACATTCTTTTACAAAATTGAACCAATTATGTACCAACCTCCATTGATCTTAAATGTTTCAAATTTATTACAAAATACAAAAATGTTCTCAAATTTAAACAATTTGAGAAAAGACCAAAAAGGTCAAATGAATCACCTGATTTTTCCAGTAAATTATTTATTAATAAATACTGTTAAAAAATTAAATACTTCTTTTTCCAATAATAATCAATTAATTAAAAAAAATCAATTTATTTCATTTCCAAATTATTCTAATTTCTTTCCATTTTTTATTAAAAAATGGAACAAACCATTTATTTCATTTCCAAATTATTCTAATTTGGAACCATTTGATAAATTTGGAACCCAATTGTCTAAAGGATCACCTTTTTTACTCCAGAAACTTAAAAAACAAAATCTAAAAAGTCATAAAAACAATGATCAAAGAGTAGAATTACTGTTTAAGGAACAATTAACTAATTCGAATTTGCTTTTTTTACAAAATTTATTTATTTATAAAACATTAAAAACAAACTTAAAAGTGAAAAAAAACGTTAATTTTTTAGATCAAAAAAAAACTTATTCCAACCTAGTTACTAGTGAAAAAATTATGAAATTTAAACCATTTGTTCCATTTCCAAATTTTTCAAATTCTTCTAATTTTTTTCCATTTGGTTCTTTTTTTGGAAAAAAAAGAACCAATAAATTTGGAAACAAATTAAAGAATGGAGTAAATGGATTGAACATAAAGTCTTTATCTGCTTTTAATACTTTAAATTTGAAATATAAAAACTATTTAGAATCCAGTTTATCTTCATTGTATAATCTGGAAATGGATTTGATTCCTTTTAAAGTGAAAAATGATTGGCAAAATGCTAATTATTTAGCTGATGAAATTACTTATTTTTTAGAAAAACGCATACCATTTCGTCGACTAAAAGGTAAAATTTTAAGACAATTATCCAAAATTCCTGAAATTCGTGGTATTCGTATACTATGTTCTGGTCGAGTAGGTGGAAAATCGAAAAAAGCTCAGCGTTCTAAAACAGAATGTATAAAATATGGACAAACTTCCTTACAAGTTTTTTCATCAAAAATTGATTTTTCCGCAAAAACTGCTTTTACTAGTTTTGGTTCAGTTGGTGTGAAAGTCTGGATTTGTTATAATTAAAAATTTGAAAATCCAAAAATTTTTGAGTTTTTTCCCTTTCTTTTATAAATAGAAACCAGAAGCTTTTACTTTGAGTCTAAATTACAAATTTTCCTTTTTCTAAAAAAAAATGGAAATGAGTAGTTCCAAATTCATAGAATTTGGAACCAATTGTATGTTTTCTACTTTAGTCCTTTTAGTCCAAAATTAAAAAAAGAACTCTTCTTATAATCAAAAAGATTACTTAGTTAACTAAGGAAAAAAAATTTAAAACTTTTGGAGGATTTTTAACCTTAATTTTTTACGAATTTTTTCAATTTGCAACAAAAGAATTTCAATACTAAATAGATTACCAAATAATTGCTTATTTTTTTTTCTAATCAAGTCTAAAGTTTGTAATATACATAAAATAATGCCGGATAGATAAAACCTGCTCATTATCTAATTTTTTTAGTTATGTACTATTCTTTTTTATTGAATTCTGATTAGATTTACTAGATAATTGAGTGGTTTTTTTCCCTTAAAAATGAAAATAATTTGGCTGTCCTTTTTATTTTTTAAGACTAAAAAGGAACTAAATAAAAAATAATTTTAGTATGTTACAACCTAAACGCACAAAATTTAGAAAATTTCAAAAAGGACGAATAAAGGGTATAATAAGCAATACCACTCATTTGAAATTTGGTCAATTTGGTTTAAAAGCTCTAGAATCAGGTAGAATACCTGCAAGAACTATAGAAGCAGTTCGACGAATCATTACCAGAAAATTTAAACGAATGGGTCAAATTTGGATACGTATCTTTCCTGATATTTCAGTTTCTTCAAAACCAGCTGAAGTTCGAATGGGAAAAGGTAAAGGATCTCCTTCTTTTTGGGTTTGTCGAGTAAAAAAGGGACAAATTTTATTTGAAATGGATGGTATTTCTTTTCAATTAGCTAAGCAAGCATCTATATTAGCTTATTATAAACTTCCCTTAAAAACAAAATTCATTACTCGTGATTAACTTTAAAAAAATCGAAAAAACTGATGGAATTTTCTGATTTGATTTTAGAAACAAAAGTAAAATGATGTTTTTCTTTAAGAAATAAAAAAACAAACAGAATAAAATTCTTTTTGTCAAATCAATTCATAGAATTTTTTCAGTTCATTTCCAAATTATTCTAATTTGAAACCATTTGACAAATTTGGAACTAATTAGAATAATTTCTTTCCATTTTTTCTTAAAAAATGGATGGAACAAAGTGTTTCATTTTTCAATTAGGAAAATTGAAAACCATACTTATATGGTTCCAAATTAGAATAATTTGGAAATGGAATAACTAACTACAAGGAGTGAGGAGTGAATGGAATAAATTCGGAGCTGATTCTTTATTTATTGAATAATAATAAACTTTAATAGTTAATTTACAATTTGACATCTTCTTATTTCCATTTTTTTTACTTCTTTTTGTTCATTTGAAAAAAAAAGTGATAAATAAGAAAACATAATTTATGATTAATTTCTAAAAAGTAATAAATAAACAGAATAATTTTTTATTCTACAATTATTGTTTCTATAACATTGAATCATAATTTTTTATTTTTTGTCAATAATTTAAAAATTAAGACTGTCCCGAATTTTTTACAACAAGCTTATATGGTCCTATTCATTGTAAAATCCAATGAATTAGTGACTACTTGGCCTTTTCTTCAATTTATCTAATTGAAGATCTGTCTTTTTAGCAAAATAAAAACAGGAAGATATTAACTGGGTTAAATTATTGCCAACATGTTCTCACAATTTATAAAATTAAGTCCTTCTTTTTGTTCCATTTTTCTTTTTTTTACAAAAATAAAAAAAACAGAATAAATTGGGTAATCATAATTAGTTTTAAATTGTTTACATAAAAAAAGGGAAATTCTGATTATTTGAGAAACAAAAATCTATTTCTATGACAAGATCTTTATGGAAAGGTCCATTTTCTGAAATTGTAACAAAAAATCAAAAAATTTGGTCTAGGCGATCGGTGATTTTACCTTATCTTATCGGAAAACAATTAATGATACATAATGGAAAAACTTTTATAACTTTAAAAGTTACAGATCAAATGATAGGTCACAAGTTAGGAGAATTCGCAAGTACAAGAAAAAAAGCTTTTCATAAAAAAAAAACAAAAAAATAAATAGAAATATTAGTGACTTTCCTTTCACTCCTCACTCCTTGTAGTGAGTTGTTCGTAAATACGAATTAGAACTTTCTTTGTTTGAAATTTTTAAAATTTTATTTCCATTTTTTAAGAAAAAATGGAACAAAGGGTTTCATTTCACTTCCAAATTCTTCTAATTTCTTTCCATATTTGAAAATTGGTCCAATTTGGTTCACTTTGTTCCATTTTTTCTTAAAAAATGGAAATAAATTTGACAAATTTGGAAATAACCGATTCTTTTTTTCAAAAAAAAGAAAAAATGGAACAAACCATTAGAATAATTTGGAACCATTAGTTGTTAAGGGAATAGTAATTAATAAAAAATTCGTTAATAAATAATCAATGATAAATAATAAAAAAAAAATCACTAAAATTAAAATGGAAAATTTTTTAAACGAATTTCCGATATTAATTTTATTACAACACAATAATTTTACCGTTAATGATTGGTTAACTTTTAGAAAAAAAATTCAAGAAATTACCACTAATAAAAATTCTGATTCTTTACCCAATTTTAGAAAAAATGGTAAAGAATCAAATACTAAAAAATCTCAAACTGTCCCACAATTGGAAATCTTAAATGTAAAAAATAGTTTATTAAAAAAAATTTTATTAAATCCAGATTTCTTTAAAATTTCCAATTCAAGTCCAAACACTTTAAATTTTATTTGTCAAGGTCCTAATTTTCTTATAGGGTGTAAGGATGATTCTCATTTAAATTTTATTTGGAATTCTATTAATTCTAATTCTAAATTAATTTTTATTACTTGTATTTATAGAAATCAATTATTAAATCACTTAGATTTGCAAACTCTTTTAAAAACTAATAGTTCTATTTATTCTGATTTTATTCATAATTTAGATAAAAAAACAAATCTATATAATACATTACAACAAAGTTTCAAATTGTCTCCTTTATTTTTAGTTCAATACAACTTTTTAAATACTCTTTCTCTAGTAAAGTATTCCCTAATCGATAAATAATTCTTTGATTTCTGAAATGTAAACTTCTATTTATCATGTCGATTATATAGAGTAGAGTATTGCAAAAGACTAATTTAATTAAATTACTTAATTGTTTACAAAAACTACGTAGTTCTTTCTTTTCTTTATTTGAAAATTGGTCCAATTTGACTCCTAAATACAAGTATGGTTTTTAATTTTCCTAATTGAAAAATGAAACACTTTGTTCCATTTTTTTTTTTCTTTTTTTTGAATAAAAGAACCAAATGGAAATAAATTAGAATAATTTGGACCAATTGGTTCCAAATTATTCTAATTTGGAAATAAATAAAGAAAAGAAACTTTTAACGAAAATAATTTTTTGCCGCTATTGAAAAGAACCACTAGTTTTTAAAATGTGGAATAAAATGTTGTAGAATAAGTAACCATTAATTATTGGCTTGTTAATTCCTTTTTTTTCTCAATTTTGAGAACATACAAATACTTTGAAACGAAAATACTAAATTAGGATGAAAAATAAAATAAAAGAAAAAAAAGTATGAGTTTGATCCTGGCTCAGAATGAACGCTAGCGATAAGCTTAACACATGCAAGTTGAACGCTGTTTAATTTTTTATCAAAACAGAGTAGCGAACGGGTGAGGAACACGTAAGAATCTACCTCGTAAACCAAGGAAAGATTTTTCTGAATCTTGGATACTATTCTAGAATTTTCTCAATTTATTATTTCAATAATTAATTAGAATTTTAGAAAAGAAAAGTGAGTAAACGTTACGAGATGAGCTTGCGTAGGATTAGGTAGTTGGTAGGGTAAGAGCCTACCAAGCCCAAGATCCTTAGCTGGTCTGAGAGGATGATCAGCCACACTGGGACTGAGACACGGCCCAGACGCTTTCGAGCGGCAGCAGTGAGGAATATTGGACAATGGGCGAAAGCCTGATCCAGCTAGATCGCGTGGGTGATGAAGACTGTATTGGTTGTAAAGCCCTTTACTTAAATAAAGATTATGACAAAGTTTAAGAAAAAAGTCCCGGCCAATCTCGTGCCAGCAGCCGCGGTAATACGAGAGGGGCAAGCGTTATTCGGAATGATTGGGCGTAAAGAGCACGTAGACTGTTTAGAAAATCCAACATAAAAAAATCAAAGCTTAACTTTGAAACTTATTTTAGATCGTGGATAAAAATGTCTTTTTGTCACTGATTTCTAAACTGGAGTGAGTAAGAGGAGAATGGAATTCCTGGCGTAGAGGTAAAATTTGTTGATATCAGGAGGAACACCAAAAGCGAAGGCAATTCTCTGGTACTCTACTGACGTTGAGGTGCGATAGCGTGGGGATCAAAAGGGATTAGATACCCCTGTAGTCCACGCCGTCAACGATGACCTTTCTATGAATAGTAAAATCCTTAGTTTGCATTAGGTGAAATTCACTTTTTTTTTAAGGAAAAAAAAGTAAATTCTTTGTAATTACCAAAATTGAAAAATTTTTTGTAAGTACAGTTTTAGAAAAAAATTCATTTTTAATACTAAAAAACCTTTTGTAAGAGGGTTTTAACGTTTATATTAGCTAACGCGTTAAATGGTCCGCCTGAGGAGTACGGTCGCAAGACTAAAACTCAAAGGAATAGACGGGGGCTCACACAAGTGGTGGAACATGTGGTTTAATTCGAAACAACGCGCAAAACCTTACCAGTCCTTGACATAATCTTTTCACAATTTCTTTTTATTCTGAAATAATTCAGTAAGTTTTTTCTTAATACTGAAGTGAAGATTACAGGTGTTGCATGGCTGTCGTCAGTTCGTGTTGTGAAATGTTGGATTAATTTCCTTAACGAACGAAACCCCTCTTTTCATTCAAAATCTCATTTCTTTCAAAATTGAACTAATTATGAAAGAAATTAGATGAGTTTTTAAATGAAATTACAGCTGGTGATAGACTAGAGGAAGGGAGGGATCACGTCAAGTCCTCATGACCCTTATGGGCTGGGCTACACACGTGTTACAATGGTGAATACAAAAAGGAGCAATGATGAAAATCGGAGCAAATCTCAAAAAATTCACCCTAGTTCAGATTGTTCTCTGCAACTCGAGAACATGAAGCCGGAATCACTAGTAATCGTGGATCAGCACGCCACGGTGAATATGTACCTGAGCCTTGTACTCCCCGCCCGTCACAGGCCTGAAATTCGTAGTGTGGGAAGTCTCGAAACTATCAAGAAGACTTCATGATACCTTGATGGTATCTTACGATCTTCTAAAAAAGACGAGCCGAACATAAGATGAGTAACGGGCTTGAAGTCGTAACAAGGTAGCCGTAGGGGAACCTGCGGCTGGATTAAATATATATATATATATATAATTATTCAGTCTTTTTGTGTATCTTTTATGGGTTATTTTTTTTTAGAATATGGAAATTCTCCTTTATTCGG